CAATGGTTGAGGGTTCAGAGTACCTGATAGCCCCGCTAGGCCGGGCAAGGGAAGGAGCACCGGGCCGGACTTTACTCGAGTTCTCCTGAGTAATAGCGGGACGCTTCGACGGCGTCGAAGTTCAAAAGGTTTCTAAGGGCAGCAGTACTGAGCTACGGATATGCTTCTCGAAAGAAAAAGCACTTTCCCTATCGCTTCGCTGACGTGACTACGTACCTTTAGGTGGATAAACTTCTACGAAAAAGGCTAGCTTAGGTAAGATATAAGGAAAGCCAGAGGCAAGTGAAGGGCTTGACTAAGGATTTTTCCCCTGTCTCTGCCAAGGCTTGTTTGAACTCCCATCACCCATATGGGGCAATGGCAGTCCACCTCTTTGTAGGTTTACAACCCTGTGCCGCTTAACCGGAGTAGGATATAGAACCCTATCTCGCTCTGTCCATACCCGCAATCTAAAGATTGAAAGGTACGAAGTTACTCATGACGCTATATGAGGCGCGAAGTCACTCGAGCGAAGCGATAGGTTGCGGGCAATATACACTACAGTGTCTTACCCTCTTTACCTTTGGTTAGGAAGGGGTTTACCTTTTGGATCCCTATGTTAAAGGGTTACGTAGAGAACTGAAACTGCCGCAGTTGAGACTTCCTCCAGATGAAGTCCATCTTGGCCCTGGGGCCGTGGACTTGAAGGAATGGTCAATTCTGCGAAGGTGTGTACATACCTAGTGCTTTTATCTCGCCTGGTATGCTCAGCAATCAGTTCACCCTCTATTGAATCTTGGAAAAAATCCAGACCTGAAGGAAGATTAAGGATGAAGATCCTCATCTCCGAGTCCTTTGTGGAAAAAGAATTCATCGTCATCGTCTGCTCCTACTACAGATAGGAAATCGTAAGCTCCTCGTTGGACTTTACAATTTCATTTAGGCGATAACGGAATGAATGCAGCTATTTCAGAGGGTATGTTTAGATTATCAAAAGCAGACGCTGCGCTCCTGGTCCTAAAGAACCAGACACTCCCTCTTGGAGGGGTACGGCTTCACACTAGGGAGAGGAAGGATTATGCTTATTTAGCATGAAATGCTGACGGCTTTCGTTGGCTCTCAATCCCTTCTACCATGCCAATAATTCCCCTTAGCATAACTTTGAAAGACGTTTCGGATAACCCCTAGTCATTACAGCAGGAGATATTGATATCGAATAGCTATCTATCTACGTAAGTTCATTAGAAAGAAAGGAGGAGAGGAAGTTCGGGATTATTAAACTGGACTGGCTTAGACTTATTATAGGGTTAATACGACCTATGATGGGCAAGCAAGCGAGCTAACTATGCATCGGAAAGCAAGCCTTCGACGTCACTATAGGCCAAGCCCTATACCTCTACCACTGCCTTGAGCCCCGATGCTATTGTGAATTAGAATTGAAGCCCTAGTGTGTATATAAAATCTTTGAAAGAAAATGAAAATAGGAAGAATCACGCTTCCAGGTCAGTTCGTACTGAAAAATAATATTGCCATGTCCGTTATATCCCTATATAATTCTTCTAATGTTATAAGCACTAAAAAAAAATAGTGCTGTTTGAGTCTCCTATTTATTCTAAAAAATCTTCTATTTGTCATAAAATCTTTCTTTTGGGAGGCTGCTCTCGGCTGCCAATGAGGGGTCAAGAGGTCTTGCATCCCCTTCACCCTATTCGGGGTCTGCTCTCACCCCTAAAACTTCCGTCAAGTGGCTGTTTGGCCCCCCTTCTTATTCGGCCTCGGTCGAACCCCCTGCAAGGTTCGAGCCGGGTGAGTGTAGTTCACCAGAAACGAGATGATGCCAAATATATCGCGATCAGATCTCGCTTATCTATGATGGAACCTAGTTATATATGCATTGTACATCTTACTTCTATTGTGATCCCTTCGTCCACTCAATCCCCGGAAGCTGAATGAAGTGCGGGTGAATTCGTTCCCTTGACCCCCGCTACCATTTCTTCTTGTCTGAAATCGGCCGTCAACGACAGATCGGAACATGGCGACGTATATAAGGAGATGAAGGAGCTCGTATTCCCTTACTCGTCCATTCAATTCAGCCTTCGCTTAGCTATTCGAATCAATAATGGAATGGGAATGGGTGTGGTAACTACGTTTTGTGCCCTTCCCCCCGTTTCTTTGGCTTCAACGTCAACCGGACCAAGAGATGAGGAATCTGAGAAAGCTTCTCTTCTGCCTACCAAAGACAGAGGGTCAGGTGCTGTCTGATCTCCTTTGTTATATCTCTTCTTTGGCTGCAGCTAGTAGGAGGAAGAGTCAAAGCTCGACGGAATCTTAGTTTGCTTCCTTGATTCCGTCCCTTGGGACCGCTCTTTGGTACTTCAACTGTTTACCTGATTCTCGTCCCGGAACCAGGGGTCAATCAGCCCAATCCCTTTCTGTCCTAATGGTATTGCCCGAGTCCGTTGGAGTATCTTTCTCTTCCTTTCCGACCAACTACTACCTGGTTCTATCAAACCAGACTATTTCACTCCTGGAATTCCCTGATAGAGAACTCCAGTTCTATACCTGAGGCTAGCTACTAGCTCAGACTCCGGCTTCTGAGTGTGGCCAAGTGGTAAGTCCTTTCTTTTCTGTCTGAGAATATGTCTTCTCTTCCGAGGTGGCATGAGACAATCAGTGAGTTTCAGGTGGCTTTAGTCTTTTTCATGTTCCTGAGGTGGATCGAGTCTCTGGTAGTTCTAGGTGGCGTCAGACCAGCGCTAACAGTCAACGAAAGAGCAGTCCTATTCCGAATCCTTCACCTTCTCCTTCTACTAATATCACCAGCGCTTTCCAGAAAAAAAAATACCGGATTTCTACACCTTTCTGATCGTGACTTTGGTAAAAAGGTTCGTCTTCGACTCGAAAGCTTCACTATTAAAGACTACATCCGGGGGGGACCCAAAGTCCGTCGGGCCGACGACAACCCGCTTCTCAAAGGCGAGGAAGAACCGGCTTCAAGCAAGCGGTGTACTTAAATCCAATCTAAATTGGTATGGGTGATAAAGATAAAGAGGAAAGCTAGACAAAAGACCTACGTATCTCGATGGAATTGGCCAATTTTTCTGTGCTCCTAAAGTTAGAAAACGTCCCGGCAAGAGCTGTAAGAATTCATCCCAGAAGGTAATTGACCCTTTATCTTGTGCCTACAGTCGCTATTTCCATTCTGCGTCTAGATAGCTTTTATGCCTAGCCCCAAAAAGGTGCTTTAGCTACGCTTTGGAATTGAGCTACTCAAGCAGACCAGCCTTTCCCGAGAAGAGTCAAAAGCGAAGGAGTTTCAGTGAGCAATAATAAGATTCATTCTTTGTGAAACATACTATTGAAAACATGAATCCGCCTAGCAAGAAAAAAGACTATAGTCTTATCTCTTCATTACTTGAGAAAGACGATGGAAGACCTGGCATTGAATGTGACGATTGAGATCGAGATTAAGCTCCAAGTCATGTAGGTTCACGAGAAGGACGTTTCTTTCCTACCATAAAAAGAGGAATTCGGTTGCATTGACTAGGATGAATCTTTCGCTCAATCGCTGGCAGTTAGACAAGGAAAGGCAAGAACGAGCAGCCACAGCGGGTGCTTTCTAATAGATCTTCCCGCGCGCGATAAACGATGTCATGATACGCTTTCCATAACCATCGACCCGGCTTCGTGGACGAGAAAGAATAGAATCAAGGGCATGCCCGACCCGAGCTACTAGGCCAGGGCCTGACGAGAGGGTGGATGTAATTCAGCTCGACTGAAAGGAGAGGGAAGAGGTTTGGATAAGAAGCCTTATCAACTAGTTCCCATCGGGAAAGCCAGAAAGAAGCAGAAAGGCGAATGCTTGAACTTCCAACGCGATAAAACGATTGAAACAGTTCGACAGCAGGCATGAAGGAGATTCTTGACCTGCTAGCAGCCCCGTCATCGCTGTCGCTTGATTCTCATACGTCATTATTCAACTGTAAAAGAGTTCCCTTTCACTGTCCAATGAAATCACATATATGATTGCTTCATTCGTACATGAAACTACTTGAATGAGAGGGAACTATATCAATCGATATATGACTTCCAGCTCACATCGATAAAAGAGTTTTCAAGAAGTCTGAGTTTCTTTCTTGACCTGACTTTGCCATCGCTGTCGCTTGATTCTCATACGTCATTCCGTAACTGTAAATAAATAGAAGACTAGCGTAACTACGTTCACTCTCCTAGCGAGGGAGAGCGTAACTCCGTTCCATTACACTGTCCAATGAAACATCATATATGAGATATTCATTAGAACATGTAACTACTTGAAGGAAAGGGTTAACTTCTTTACCTGACTGTTCAGACGCCCCCTTGAAACTATATCAATCGAAATCTCACTGCGAGCTCACATCGATAAAAGAGTTATTAAACATCATTAAGACCATTACACTGTCCAATTAAGGATCATATATGATATAGAATTCGAACATGTAACTACTTGAATGATAGGCATGCGGGTTCCCTCTCCTTACAGTCGAGCCCAACTTCATTCCCTGCGGGGCTAGCTCAGGTTCCCATCCGTAAAGAAGCGGAGAAGGCACAAGGAAAGCGAAGAACTAAACCAATCGAAATCTCACTGCGGGCACTAATCGATAAATGAGTTCATCATTAATACCCTTACATGGAAGAATGAATAACTCATAGTCATGTTAGATCATTGGACTATGTAACTACTGAAAGGAAAGGTGCTCGTCAGAACTCTCCTAGCTAGGGAGAGCTCTTCCCTCGATTTCCCTGCGGGGCTAGCAACATTTTCCCATCCGGAAAGAACAAACCTTGAAATCGATAGAGACTGAAAGCACTAATCGATACAACGAGTTATTAAAGAATGAAATATCATTATATCTTTACATGTAACAATTAAGGATCAAATATGATATAGAATTAGTACATGTAACTACTTGAATGAGACTAGCTCCACTACTCCATCTTCTCTTTCGAAACAACTTACACGTCACGAATACCTGCAGGACGTGGGCGTAAGGATTTACTTTCAAGCGAACAGAGATGCAGTCAAAAACTTTTGTCAGCCAAGACCGAAGAGCCTTATAACACTGTTAATTAGTCTCAACTATGCTGCGGACTTGAAGAAGGCGCTCAAGGAGCAGAGCTTTTAGCAGTAGAAGAAATCCAAGGCGAAGTAGCCGGCTACAAGGAAACCAGCAAGCCAGCCTTAGGGGAAGATCTATTAGAAAGCACCCGCGAATAGAAAATATAGAAAATCTCATCTTGGCATCTTCCAGGGAAGCAATTAGAACACAGCAGACTTACTTCGGGTATTCCCGAGCTGCTTTCTTACGCTAAAGCCAGCCGAAAAGCTTATCGCTAGGCCTGGCCTGGTGATTAGTCTAAAGTAAAGAAAGCGCGATTAGACTGTGAGGTGCAATATCTGCCAATAGTTGGAAGTGCATTTGGAACTATTGCTAAGCAATAAGACCAACAACAAGCGAATGATCGGGGAGGCTACTCTACGGACTTAGTTGCTTCACAACCGGGTTATTTCACTCGATAGAAAGACGAAAAGTGTCACACACCACAAGGCAATAAGAAGAGAACTATTCAATAAAAAAATCTATCTCAGGTGGGATTATAGAAAGACTTTAGAAATGACTTCTCTGTCGGACTAAAAGGCCGTCATACTGAGGGATAAAAAGAAGCGTAATATTAATCTAGAGTTACGTAGTGCATACAATAGGTTGAGGAATCAGGGAAGAAGGCTTGAAAGTCAAGAAGAGATTCGCTCCGTCGAAGGAAATTTTGGACTCATATAGACAGGGCTTACAGGACTAAAACCTATATCTGAGAGCTTGAACTGACAGCAGCCCCATGGGAGAACCTTTCATCTTCATCTCTCTCACTTAAAAAGGCTTAGCTTGGGCCTTAGCCTAAAAAAGAGAATCAATGGCTGCAGATCGTGCCTTTCTTGCAGCTTTGGCTACTGAACTTATGAACAGAGGACAGAGCCTTAAGTTAAGCCGCAGAGAGAACTCTTTGTTCTGTCTTTCGGGTTGTAGGGCGTAGGGAGTAGGCGAGTCAGTCTATAGAGCTAGTTAAAGTCGAAAACACGTTCAGCTCCAGTGTCTTGGGGAAATCCATCTTGTCGCTAGTTGAGTTACGGGTGCCAGTATTCGTAGAAAGTCTTTTTTTGCTGTCCGGTAGTCGTAGTCCAATTCTTCTTTCTCGGGCTTTTTTTCAGATTTGAATCTGAAGGTTCAAAGCTCTTTACGATCCAAAAGAATCTTTCTCTTCCCTTATCCGGTTGCCGGGTTTTATTTTAGTACACAACACTCGCAACAAAAGGCTTATAGCCGAAGCAAGCGGATTAGAAAAGATAGAGTTTCAAAGATTGGGAAGGAAGGAACTAGTAATCCATTCAAGAGGACCTTACCTTTGAGTTCTCGAGTGAAAGGGTCCAAGCCATAGGAAAATATCCAGTTTATCCTGAAGCATTCCCATAAGCAGAGGATGAAACCCTTGCTTGTTTATCCCGACGAGGGTTTATGAATCACTCAAACGAGCCTTTCTAGCCGCATCCCCATATGTTTATGCGAAATCCTAATCTGTAGAATCTATTGGGGAATCCCCATCCGCACCCGAATTGGCTAAAAAAAAAACCGATGCGGGAAAAAATATTTTGTGGGTGATCACGCGCTTCACGTGGTATTTATTAGGATTAGGACTGAGAAAAATTACCGCTTATTTCAGACAGCCCATCGCTTTTACCAGATATGGGTCCGGACGACCCAGGAGCCCGCCACTATAACCCAACCCGACAGAGGCTAAGGTCCAAGGAAGTCAGCTTCACCTGTAACCTTAAGGAATACAGAAAGTAACCCTCCATTCCTAGCAAGGACTTTGCCTGCTATTCATTCCGTCATCCCTTTCACCCTTAACTAGCTAACTCGATAGGACGTCAACAGCGGGAATGCCAAATGCAAGACCAGGACCTGGTTCACGCAGTCAAGCAGCAAAGACCTCTTTCTCTTCGGGAGCTTTCGTAACGGCTATAAAGAATGGGTCTTTCCCCTCGTGAAAGGCTATTGGGATCGATCCCTTCAACCCTCCTTGGCGTGGAAGGTCGCAAGATTCTTCGACGCAGCTTTTTCAACCTACCCGAGGTAAGGAAGTAAAGCAACCAATAGCCTTTTTACCTACTATGCCTTTCACCGGGTGAGCAAAAAGTAGTGAATTATTGATAAGGCACAGGGCCTGTTAAGACTGTTGCTAAACAAAAGAAATTCTTTTTCACATTAAACCATGAGAGGGCAAAAAGAGCAATCAAAGCTACCCCCTCTTCCACTGCTGACTATGAACAGTTGACAGCTAATGATTTCTACTTTACTAAGCTTTAATAAGTAAGTTAAGGTCCAAAAAAAGAGGAAGGGGAAGGGGTCGCCCAAAGCTGTGGAGATAAGGTGGAAGATAAAAAAGCTATATTTAGAATAATAAAGATAATATATTCTTTTTCATATTCGAAAATGGGATTATCAACTATACTTGACTGGAAAAACCAGCCAATCTACTCTCCTTTTTTTGGTCTCCCCCCTGTAACTTGAGAAATCATAAGAAAAGAATAAATCGTTGCGTAGAAAGTCGTGCTTACTATCTCCTCCATCTAAGTTATGTAAGAGGAAAAGCTTACTTTTAGGTAGTGGCCTAAGCGCGTCGAAGCTCCAATCATGCTACTCAGACTATATGCTTAACACATGCAAGTCGAACCTTGGTTTTCGGAGTTCGAAAGAGAAGGGGAAGAGGAATTGGTCGACTCATCAGGCTCATGACCTGAAGACTGCAGGTTCGAATCCTATCCCCGCCTAATCCATCTGAGGCCCGGCCTCAAGAACTCTTAAAGAGTCGTGCAAGAGCACTTCCTTCGTTCGACTTGCATGTGTTAAGCATCTGACTTGTATCAGGACGGGTTCACTGTTTCTATAGCAGAAGATCAAGTTACACACACATCTGCTTATATAATAATATACTTAAAAAGAGTGGAACTGAGTTCCGCTAACCGCTTCTTGCTAACTTTGCTGTCCAATTAAATGAATGTGTTTGCGTCCTCTCTTCTTAGTCTACGATTATCCCTGCTCTTCCTCAGCTGTGGATATCTTTACCTGGTCGAAAGTCGAAATGTGTGATTGGCTTCGTCCCGGTAATTCCTTCAAGAAATAGCAGTTGATTCTCAAAGACCGTATTCAATAGTTGCCAAAGAGGCCTTTCCTCACAGCGCATTCTCTGCCATTGATTCTAGCACACCGGAAACCCTCATAGTAAGAGTGGATAGGCTTACACCGGTTAATTGAAGACTTTCCTATTTTCGATGCAGCGGGAACGCTCACTCTAACAACGGCACCAACGGATACTATCACAGCTAATTGAAGTGCTAGTACTTTTACTGCGGTTAGTAATTCAATTGCCAGTCCTCTACCACCGGTTAGAATACCCAGATCTCCTCAACGCAGACGCTCTTGGCATAGAAGCTGTCTTAATTTTCGCTCTTGGTCTTACCGGTGCTTTAGCCATATCTGTTGTTTGCCTTTGCCTACCTGCTGTTGGTGTAAGCGTAAGCGGTCTTACTGCTATCGAATCCGCTCTTGGGAATATCATAGGTAAGAATGAAGCCAATGCTGGTGATTCAGGAAGTGAATCAGAAGAGGTTGTTCAAAAAGGGATTGACCTAAGCTAACTCACGCCTGGAACTCCTTAATCAGTTAATCCGGAAGTGACTTCGATACCTTTCCAAGAGTCAGTAGCTACCTTGAGAACAAGAGTTCAAGCACCATCCCTTGAAGCTTTGAAGACAAAGGCAATCTCGATGAGAAGCAAGGAAATTCTACCCTTTGAAAGCATTCCAATAGCAGCTGATTCTGTAACCTAGTCTTTCCCTGTAACCTCTATCCTTGTAATGCCGACTCTGATCCTTCCTGGCCTGGCTATATCATATCGCCTTCACTCTACGGTCTTTCTTCAAGAGAAAGCCCTTAGTCCTAATCTCCTAATGACCTTACTAAAACTAAACCACCAACAGGTCCTTCTTTCAAACTCGGTCAATCAGTTTGCGGGAAAGAGACAAGAACTTCTTATATAGCATTTTCATCAATAGTAGCCCTTATTCCTTCAACGGCAGCAGCAGGGGATATTGCCGTTCTATAATATACGAGAATATCGGAGTCGAAGGGCAAAAGATTTTATTCTTCCGAACCCCAGAGAAAAGGAGTAGAATTTAGCTTACGCCCTTGGCTACTCTACTACGCTATGAAAAGCACCAACAGTGATAAGGCCTCCAAGTGCAGCGACAGGGGCGACATCTCTATATGTTGATAGATACCCGCGAGAGTCACTCGCTTCTTTAAGCCCGGAAGTGAAGGAACTATCTTCCCTTGAGCCAGGTCTTTCTTGATTGAAGATGTCACTTGCTACGATTCCGAACCGCTGCGCACCTGTCCTCTTTTTTTAGCGAAGAATTCCTACCTATTTCGAAAGAGTTCCACATCTATGGCTATGCTCGGATCGAACTCTCTCTCTCTTTCCGGCTTAGCTTAGTGAAGAGAGGGGCCTTTCTTACCTAAGGATCATTTCCCTTTCGACGGGTATGAGCTTCTAGGAGCCCTGCCTCCAACATCGCTTATTCTGCCTTGCCTCTATTTCTATCTAAGTTTCTTTCTTCTTCATTCGATTCATAAGACCTCCTATTTGAAATAGCAAAAGAAGAAGGAGAACTCCCAGCTCTGGAGCTGATTGAATGATTCTTGTTCACAGCTAAGCTAATCGTTCTGTCCTACTTGACTCTATTATGATACCTAACCCTAGGGTGAGAATCGCTAGCTCTTAGACTAGCTCTGGCTTGACGTTGACTCTTTCCAGGTATGATATTAAAGTAACTAGGGTTAGGGAGGGCGACATGGATTTGGATTCGGATTAGAAAGAAAGGAAAGAGGAGACCCTCAATCAATGCTTTCGGGTTTATTCATCCTATCGCACCGAACCCGAACTAGGGCTATGGTCCCTTCTTCGCATCTGAGCTTTCTGGGGAAGGCACGAGGGTAGGGAAAGGGAAGAAGTCAGTGCTTTAGAAGAGTTCTTTCTATCTCTTTCTTAATCTTCAGTAAGAGTAAGTTGATGAGGAGCGAAGCAGCTCGCATTTTTTTAATAAGACAAGGTCAGTCGAGGAGCGGAAAGCCCAAAGGTGCTTTCGCGAAAGCCTAAGCCGGTCCCCGGATGGTGTAAGTCCTTACTGTTGAAGAAAGCGAGAACGGAGAGTACTAAACTGATAGAAGACTCCCACTTGTGGCTAATAGTCTATATTGTGGGGCACCTTTCAGGCCATAATCCTACGGACAAATGGCAACTGGGCCCATATCTTTAGCACAGGAAATTCTTAAAAGATCAGATGCCTAGCGCGGGCAATTTGAAAGAATAATCTTTCCTAAGCCCGGAGAATAGTAGCTAGAGGGAGAAGAGCGTTCCCAGCGAAGAGTTTTTCCTTTAATCAGCGGGGATGGCACCCAATAGAGAAGGGGACCTCTAGTTAGGCAAGCACTGATGAGGGGAGCGTGTGGGTTAGTCCTTTCTGGTTCCCGCGAAACTAAGGTAACCACCGCAGAGGAGTCCACTGTGACAGCCACCTTCCTATGGCTCTCCATCCATGCTATCATCAAGCCATGATACAGGGACCATAATTCAGCAGCTGTAACTGAGCATATTACGAGGTTTAGGCAAAAGAAATGCTGGTGAAGGTTGTGAGGGATAAGTTGCTCCCACACTGGCCTTGCTATAGGACAGTCCCTTAGAATGTGTAGGCAGTTTTCCACTGGGAATCCACAGCTTTTGCACGAGCAATCAGTGGTTAAGTGCCTGGTGAGACGCACTTTATTTGTTAACAATCTGTCTTGTCTGGCTAGCCAAAAGAAGTGCTTTAGTTTAGGCGGGATCTTCCCCTTCCAGAGACTCGCCCATTCTGCCTCTTCATCACAACTGGCTTCTTCCTCCAAGAGATCATATGCAGCTTTTGAATGGAATTTTCCATTATTGGACCCTTTCCAGCTCATAGTATCTGGGCAGCTGTCCTCTGTGGATATATGGATGGCACGTATACATTTGATCACATCTTCAGGTAACCAATGAGAGAACCTTTCCTAGTTCCAACTGCCTCTTCCATCTGTGTAGTCTCAGATTTGAGAGTCCATTTCCTCAGCCGGTATAGTGCCAAAAGCGCAGGCTAACAACGGTTGGTCCCCTATCCATAGATCTTTCTTTCCAGAACTTTCTAGTTTTCCCATCTTCCACAATCCACTTAGTTCCTTTCTTCAGCAACTCTTGACTCCTGAAAACGCTCCTCCATGTATATGAAGAGTTAGAAGTGGCCTTGCATTCCAGCAAACTAAAATTTCTGTGGATACTTTCCTTTTAGCACTGCAGCCCATAATGAGTCTGGTTCAGAGAGGATTTTCCGTCCCATACGTGCCATTGAGGCAGTGTTGACCTTGCTCATGCTCCTTAGGCCTAGGCCCCTTCCTTTTTTGCTTTACACACCTTATCCCAAGCCACTAAATGTTTCCTCTTTTTGTTATCCTTGTTCCCCCACACAAATCCGCAGTTCCTCCTATCTATTTCCTGGTTTATGGCTTCCGGAATACGCGTTGTTTGCATGGTGTATACAGGTATAGCAGAGGTTACAGACTGAACCAGCAATGTTCTTCCAGCCATAGACAACAGCTCTGCCTTCCATCCAGCCAACCTATCTTGCACTTTTTCGAGTATGTGGTAGTAAGTCGTTTTAGAGACCCTCTTGTGTATGATGGGTACTCCTAGGTACTTGCCTAGGTCTGCAGTGAGAGGAATTTGACATATAGCACTAATCTCCCGAGCTGTATAAGCTTGTGGAAGTTGGGTGAAACAAAGAGTTTTTCTTTGGCAGGTCTGATCACCTGTCCTGAGATGGCACAAAAGTCATTTAAACACTCCATGATAACATAAATCTGGCTCTTAGAGGCTTCGGCAAATAAAATGAGGTCATCTGCAAAGAAGAGGTGAGAGATTGGGGGCTTTTCCTCCCAATTTTTATAGGTTTCCGTTTCTTGTCCGCAACTGCCTTTTGGATCATATGTGACAATTTTTCTAAACATAATACAAACAGGTAGGGGGACAAGGGATCCCCCTGTCTTAGGCCCCTGCCAGGTGTGAAAGATTCCGTAGTTTCCCCATTCCATAGAACTGAAAGCCTTGTGGTAGTGATACATTCCATTATCAAGGAAATCAAATTCTGAGGTAGGTCAACTTCCTTAGCAGTTTGATTATCCATTTCGGGTTGTGATCGCATTTCCGTGACTGGCACTTAGATACTGAAATTAGCTTCTACTCCTCCTCCTTCTCAGTACGAGATAAATAGAAAGCAACAATCTAAAGCATTGGTTCCGCCCATTGGAATGCCTCTTTCTCACAGGCCGGATTGAGGAGTCTTTCATAAGTTGACTCCCGTCCCTCAAAAGACGTTCTCTACGGAAACACCAGTTTCGGGGCTTCCCGCCTATGAATATACTTTCACACTTCCTTCTATCTATTGATGTTCTATTTTCACTTTCGTGGCTGGTGAGCCTCACTTTATAGATAGAAATCCCCTCGCGTTTACCTGATTTCTTTCCCTCCGTATCCTACTCCCGCCCATAATGGTCCCCAATGTCATGATCTGGCCGGGTCGACCCAATCATGAGAGTCCGTTTCTCCCGTATGAGCGTATCGAACAGAAGACCTGCTCCGCTCTCGAGGCAAGGTAGATTAGCCCAAAAAGGGTAAGCACGAACATGAATGTAACTCGCATTCTTTCTGGTCCTCCTTTCGGGATATAAGAACGCGAGCGGTGGGCGGTTCTCACTGAAGGAAGTTTTCGCAACTCACGGGTGAGCGAAGCTGCGAGGGTTATCCGGAGCAGTGTCAGCGTCAAAAGCGGCCTCGGAGCGCAGTGTTAAGGTTGTAGTTGTTGAACGCGCAACCAGAGAGGAGAGCTATAGGAGCAAGACTGTGTTTGGACTGGACGCGTGCCGAACGAAGATCGTGTCTATTTACGCTCAAAAAATCCATATAGGTGGAAAGCTGGAAGCTTCAATAGTTCCCTGCTGAACCTGTTAGTGCTATGATGGGGTATTTCAGTCCGTCCCTACTAAAGCGGCTTAGGCGTCGCCACGGGTAGGGCATCAACCACAGCACAGCACAGGTTGCGGACCTATCGAGATGCTTCCTTGCAGAACCCAACAAGGGCTGTCACTCTATCGAGTGAGTGGGAAACAAAGTAAACACGAGCAGGAGAATAGAGATCGGTCTGTCTTGTCTTAGACTAGCCCTACTCCATCCATCTTGGCTATCTTGAGCTTATTCATAAGCTTGGGGTGGGGCTACTTTTCATTTTCTGCTTACAACTAGGGCTTCCAGCACTCATTCCTACGCTTAATCGGGTCTCATAGCCCCTGTGACCTTCACAGCCTGATTAATGCGCTTTTAAAGCGCACTTCTATGGAATTTTCCCTTCGCCGAGCATTTTCTAGTTTCTTTCTCAGGATGTGCCTTTATCTTCACCGGTGGATTGGCATACTTATTGTGAACTTTTGTATGCGATTCCTGCTGTTCGTTTCCAGTGAGTGTAGCATTGATTTGTTATATAGTCTTGAGAAATGGTTGAGCATCTTGTATAATAATGTAGGTTTTAATAATGTCGAGCATCTTTTCGCTATGCTATGCTAGCTTCTTTGATTCAGAGCTAGTTTCAAACTATAGGTTAGGGGCTCTTCCCGCGCTATTGCGTACCTACGACGCTTAGCTAGTTTAGGGCTTCTATCGCGTATAGCTAATTTTAGGCGAAAAACACGGGTTTGAAAAGCGTCAGACGTTCAATCCATGCTTTTTAATGATAGCTATTTAATCTTGTTAGTTAATCCATGGTCGCCCCCGTCACAAAGTTGCTAATGCCTTAAATCTGCCATAACGCCGTGCGCACGAAAGGATCTCAGCTGGTGTAGGGTTCTCGTCCTACAGACCCCATTTCGGTGCCATTGCAGTGGGCTCACTGGGCCCTCCAGTTTTTGATCGCTCTTCTTGTGCGCGAAGTACAGCAAGCTATAGCCACTTTGCTTCCAAGCGCGGATCGTTCATCAAGTTGAGAGATCGGTTCTGACGTCGAACAGGTTGCCTCCCTAGGCGCGTCGGTGCGCGCGAAGGTTTTTGTGGGCCCACGGCATCTTGATCCGACCCCTCTCTTGACTCGCAAGACGCGCTTTACTCACCATAGAATAGATCGAGGGAGGTTCGAACTCCCATTGCCTGCTTGTCAGGCGTCATTCCATCCGATCTTGTTTGACTGCTTATATACTTTCTAAGTTAACCCTTCCAAATAGCCCAGAAAATGACAGCCATCAAAAGACCTAAGCCCATATAGCCTCGGCCTGTCCAAATGATGTTCAGCGGTCTCTACCCAAGTAGCTGTGGCCCATGATCCAAAGGACCCGCAACCTGTCAATCATGCTATCCTTACCTTCCAACCAATCGGCCAATCACGCTATCCTTACCTTTCAACCAACCCCTTCGATTCCGCTTCTGCAGCAGTATAGAATCTCGGTCCCTTATCTTTATGCCTACAGCTCAATTTGTTTTCCAGTGATGGCAAGAATCCGCGAAATACTGCGTTTTTTTTCTTCTTCTTGTGTTGTTTCTGAATGGCATCATAGCTACACGAGGGAAAGCGATGCTGCCCACTCTGCCGCAAAAGGGGGCCGCTTTCTTCCCCCCAAAAATGCCAGTTCCACCATCAGGGCCCAGCAAGTAGCATAATTCTGTTCCGAGGCTGCGTTTCATTCCAGCAACAGTAGTATATGGTTCAAAACGCCTTGTTCTATCCGGCGCGAATCCCCTCCATTACTAGTATAGTGGAGGTGTTAAAAGTATTGCAATAATGAATAAATGTACGAACACAAATAATGAGCAGACCAGCCCCTTCTATCTTTCTGGCATCAAGCCTGCTTCTCTTCAACATGGATCAAACTATTCAATCTATTTTTTTTTAATCCAAGGGAAAAGATGGAAACGGAATATGCGCTGATGCCTACCATTTAGGGTGGAGATTGCCGTTGTTTTAGAGTGGTGAACAGCAACTGGAGAGTGACCACCGGGAACTCACAGCTGAGAACGAACTACTTCTGCGGAGTCTTTTTCTGGCAAACAAACGAAGAACAGCAGAGCTAGAAGTGGAAGGGTCCTAAAGGATACCTCGTACCCACGTCCTTGGCTCTCAAGAGATACCCCACCTGCTCGCTGGTGGATAATGCCAAAAATACCAGTCAACATCTTCTGTTGATGAAAAAGAGCTACTAACTGAGCTGTCACGAATTCATAAGCTGTATGGATATTTAATTGCCTACCTAAATCGAAAGGCGGGGTGGATTCCAGAGCAGCCTCCCTCACTCTCCCCTTCGTGGTTGCTCTCTCCATTTTCTTTATTTAAGCCATAAAACTTCAGCTTAACCGGTTGCTTCAAGCAATTGGTACGTAATGTCGAGCAAGATGCTTCTCTCTGGATTCATAATATAATAATAATAGTCTTACTGGTACTGGTCAATTCATGATTGGAAAAGACACATATCTATCAAATAGTTGCCTCGCTAATCTAGCTTAGGAATAGCGAAAAAGAAAAATAGAGGTTTTTTGAAAAGACTGTTAAAGATGCAAACCATGAAATGAGAGGATAAGGTTAGGCCACTTTGATTATCATTGGCAATAGTTCCCTGTTGGCTCACCATCAACAGTGCCACGAATCTTAGGGTGCTAAAAGGCCTCCAGTATGACTTCTTTCAGGTTCTATCCAATATCACCTGAGAAAAGTCAATTTTCAATCAACTGAGGATCCAATCCACTTTCAATCAATCGACGACTGCTCCTCTTCCATTCGTCTTAAAGTGTACCATTCAGAAAAGGTAGGGTTAGAGGGCGCTCGCCGGAGGAGATTTGTAAAAAGGATTCCCAATTAATTAGTAGGGGTTAAATAACGACGCTCGAACGTCCGGAGTCAGATGCTTAACCCATGCCATCCCTTTCAGCCTTATAAAGTGTTATTCCATAATCTATCATTCTCAAAAATTCCCCAATTAAAACGGGCTTGACAAGTTCAGCAAAACCGTAGAGAGAGCGGGCTCCACCTAGCTTAGCCTATCCAATATCCGATTCAAAAAGAGCTTGGATTGCTGTCTTTCCTCCCTCTGTCTAAAGTCAGTCAGTCCCAGTGTAGGGCAGAGCCCATTGTCAAAGGATCGTTTCGCTGGAATGCTTGCTTGAATATAGCTACTCCCATTAAAAGGAATTTTGACTTTATTCACTTTTGGCTTGGAAGCAGTCGTGATTCCCCTTGGTCTAGTGTAAGGACGAGACTATGGAATAGTTGCTCTTGCTGAGAGAGTCTAACTTGAAAGTGAGGCTTTCTATAGTGGAGAGAGGAGACTGCCTACTGGCAGAGATAGCAGTACTAAGTTAGCAGTGTGGAATGGGGGCCAATCAAGTAATCAAGTATAGTTGGGCTAATCAGAAGTTTCACTATGGCGATTGGAAGAGGCACAACCTCAATTCAAGTCGAGCAGCAGCTTTTCTACACTCAAAGGAAACCCGGCATCCCCTTAACTGAGACTTCCTATGCATAGCTGTAGCCTTTCGTCATACCAAAAGGGTACTTTGTGGAGATTGAGCCTGCGCAAGTTCGTTTACTCACAAAGTGAAGGTTCAAAATAGGACCGAAAAGGGTATGAGGCACCTCGAAAAGGCGTGAAACCTACGTCCCAGAGGTCTCGTCAATAGCAAGAGAAGAAAAATCTTCATAGTGAGTGGCCGAGGGCGACATCTGACTTCCAATGGGTATTCGAATTTCTCTTTTCTAGCCTTTGCCTGAGGCAATTCCTTCTCATCGAAGAAGCCCTGAATCTGTTCATGCTAAGATCGGGAAGGACGCATCTAACAGCTACGACGAGATGGCAAGGCAAAGGTAATCAGGGCTATTGGCCTACTCGAGACATTGAATAGTGTCTCAAGCAGCAAGAGGGAAAGCAAAGAGAACGGCGCATTCGATTTCTTCTTTTCCAATGTGCGGGGATATCTAAACTATTGGATTCACCTCAGAGAAAGCACTTTACTGTCAGGGTCACTTCTCTTAAGACAGGCCTTGGATCGCGAAGACCCGAACCTTACCTGCTCCTTCTTCCTTGATAGAATAGCAAGCAGCGCCGCAAGGAACCCAGAGTCTGTGAGTGAAACGGGAGGCTTATTACTTAAATAACTAGTCCCCATGTTCCTCAAACGGATCTCTTAGTTGTTGAGAAGGTTGCCCAAAAGCGGTATATAAGGCGTACCAGTCAAACTGAAAAGATGGCTACTTTCGCTTCACTACGTATCTAACGAAAGGAGACTATCAAATCAAGTATACATAGTGAAACGAAGAGCATTAGACTCACTTATTCCGTGAACTGAGATACGTATCGTCGTTGAAGTGAACGAACGGAGTGAGTCTTGACGTCTAATAGTCTATAAGCTTGGAACGAGTAAGACAACCCGCCTTATCCCTTTAAGGTAGGTGCTGAGTCTCACTTAGTGAACGTAGTTAGGAAAGAGAGTTTTCCATCATGTTTATGGAATTTCATATCCCATAGTAAGGAGTTCTTCTATTGAATGAGGTCTTTCTCGTTTGAGCTCATGAACGGTCACTGGCTTAATAATCTAAACCCCAGCTAGCTTCTTTGCCAATTAGCTACCTTCCCTTACCCCAACCATATAGGCTTGCGTCTAGTCCTGTGCCTTCAACCTGCGTGGAAGAATTCTATATTTCAAAGAGACCAAGCAATAATTTTGGGAAATGTTGCTGGTATGAATGGTGAGAAAGTAGACCATTAGGAGAGAAAAAAACAAGGCCTGCTCCCGCGCCACCTTGCGTACTGGAGCCATCGAAATACATTTTCCATGGAGTTGTGGTCAGACGCATAACCTCTCCATCATCCTGATCGGGCAACTGCTTGCCTAAGTCCAACGGATGATTTATCAAAAATTCGTTGCATTTCCCTAAGGTGCACAAAAGACCGGTAAATAATTGAATGAAAACTTTGACAAGCTAATTAATAGTTTTGACTGCTATTATCAAGATTTAGCGAAGTTGAGGGGGGCTGGATGGCTTTGGGGTTGAAATAGGTGTACTAGAGAGATCATTGAAGCTAAGTGCCAGCCTATCATCAGAGGAAGCTGAACAATACGTCCAGCTCCTTTTTGAAGACTTTGGCATATTAGGCTTTTATGCCTAGGCTAGACCCGTCCACATTCTTAGAGAAAACTCTCCTCTAGACCCCCTGGGCTAAGAGAAAGACGAAAGCTATAGAAAAGCCTATAAATCCCTTTTCTTAGATAAAGGATAAAGAGAAGACGAAGAAGTCATAGTCGGCTCTAAGAGTAGAGTACAGCTACTCTTCTTATTTTCTTAAATGAAAGGGGACTCAAGGATCTAGAGAGAAATTCCAAATAAAAAACCTTGGTGCTCTCACTTCTCTTGTTTCGACACCAAGGTAAACCATCAATAGTTTTTCTTACGAATGCAGGATGCGCAAATACAGGGTGCTTCTAAGCGCCCATAGCGGGGTCAGAAGGAGCGGTAGAATACTAGCGAAGGGAAGGAAGCCCTCTCGGAAAGCCCCCTCCCAATGGACCCTTGTGATGTCACTGAACGGAAAGTCTTAGGGCAGTAATCAGGAACAAGAACCAAATCGGCTAAGCGGCGTTTGAAAGTGGCTACTTTCAATAAGTGAAGCAGCACCCTCGAAATGAAATTCAGGGATTGAAACCCGGTGTCCTTTCTAGCCGAATGCTTGCTGCTTGGCATCTTTCTCTGCCGAGAGTGAATCTGAACTTCGCATTACTGAAAGCTTAGTAAGGAAGGATAAGTCAGTCAGTCTTTGACAGATTCTATGCAATTGGAATGAGATTAGAAGTAAGGAGAATGAGTGTCGCTGCTTTCTGTCCTTCTTTCCTCACACTATAGGGTGCGTATAAAGAAAAGGATTGTCCAGAATAGAATCATATCCAGTTAGATTGCGAATCGGCCTTCCATGTTTAGTCGGAGATCTTATAGGATAGGAGAGTCCGCCAGTTCTGAGAATAGGTGATTACCCCTTCAGATCTTGCTTTGCTTATGATTCATCTTAATATCCTTTCTGTCTTTTCATATAAGAAAGGAAAGCCTCAACAGCACCAAAGAACCCTACTTCTTTCAGTCAGGCCGGTCACCTACCTCTTCTTCTGATTGATGGGACTTCTGTCTTCAATCCCTTGACCTAACCTCTCCTTGACTTGCCTTTCCAAGTCTTCCCCAACCTCTCCTGATGTTCTTGGTGAGCTAGCCTGTCCCCAACTGTGATGGTCCCCTTCGGCTAGTTCTTTCACTTTTGACCCTGTCTTCCATTCCTCCAAATGGTTTTGTCCCCCTAGCCAAGTGGTTCTGTCTTTCTTCTAGTAGGTACTCGTTAGGTCTTCAGCCCCATGTTCCACAGATGGACAGCCGGGACGGGCCCGGGTTCTATCTCATGATGCTGCTGCTACGTTCATTTGGTCGAGCAAGGTCTTCCCTGGCTGGCTCTGCTCGAAGAGCTATTCGTTGAACTTGAACGTCATACGTATGAAAAGATACGTATAGTCTCAAACCTACGTATCTCAGTTATCTCAAATCTCAAACCTACGTATCAAAGTATCTTTTAGTGAAACGAAAGCAAAGCGTCGTTCGAGTGAAACGAAATGAGTTCAAAAGCTTTTTTAGAATAGAAAAGCGCTTTCAAATCTCTATCTCTTTTTTTCTTTTTCGCTCTGAGTGAGTCTAATAGTCTATAAGCTTCTCTTCGAGCAGAGAATGAGCCCAACACCAACCACCCACGGGGGAGGAAGGACTTCTTAGCCTCCTTCCGCTCAAACCGCCCCCGCGACACATGGTAGAGAGCCTTCTCGAGAGAGCTTGCAAGTCCAAGATCTGGTCTTCTCTTTCTCTGTCGGCGACTACGCTGCTAGCTTGACTTCCAGCTGCGGGAAATCTAAGTCATTGCTCTTAGTTAGAAAGAATAGGTTTGAACTCTTGTTGCATGGTACGGCGTTCTGGTCAGAGAATAAGCGTATGAAGAAGAGTTTCCAAAGGATCTCCTTCTCAGGATGGAAATAAGTACGCAATAAAGTAAACTGTCCTTTCAAGGGACACTGACCTTGGTCCAATTCACCCATAGGAGGAAAGAGAGGTTTTTCTATTATAAGGAAAAGTTTCTTCTCGGACTTGACCCTCTCCCCTTTGGTCCTCTTTGGCTGAACGAGAATGAAGCAGATAGGTCTCAGTCGAAGGCATGAAGCGATGGGATGATATGGAAGAAGATTCAGTGATCCCAGCAGGGTCAATCTCATAGGGGAAGTCCACTAGTGCACTTAGCGGGACTTTAGAAAGGTGCGAGAAGCTATGGAATGTGGATCGAACGAGAAGGATTAGAGCAAGTTCCGGGAGTTCTGTTTGCCTAGTTGGAAGGAGAGGCTTATCGATGACCGAATGAGTTGAAGGCTTTTCCTTTTTACTCCCAATTTTTGAGAGTATGACATGACGCTCAACGATCTACGATAGTCTTTCCTCTTCCAGCAGCTACGAAAGATATTGGAATAGAGGTGGGAAGCCAACTCTAACAATACTGCAACAGGAAAAGACAGAAGAGGAAAGGACAGTGATGGAAGAAATCGGACAAGCTTTGGAAGATAAAAGGTACTCTTACGCTATGAAGATTTTTGCAGGGGCATTGTTTCTCTAGTGTGAAGTTCGAGGTAGTGATTGAGTGGATCGAGAGAGCAGTTGTCGGTTTGGTCAAAATATCTGGTTTTCGTAATGTAGAGTGGCTGGAGGGAACCCCAGTGGGTAGAGTAACTGGCCGAACGAACGGAATGAGTTGAACTTAGTGAAACGAATCGCTCGAAGAGCAAAGATACGTAGGTTTGAGATACAACGTCATACGTATTCGTTCACTCCAAGAAAAAAACAAGTATTCCGTTCTCAAGTAAATAGATTCTCCAGCTTCTCAAATCTTTTAGTGAAACGACTCAATCTATACGAAAGTGAGAACTATCTCAAGTGCCAGATATGAATGAAATGGCCAGGCAACTAAGTTTTGGCTGGATACTTGGCTCGATGGTGTCCCTCTCATTGAGTCAGCTCTTGTGCCAATAAGCGAAGAATAGCTTAAATAAAGACTCTCTTGCTCCTTTCGAAGCAGATAAAAGTAAGACGAAAAGTCAAAGAGTGGACTTATCGACCATAGGAATTAAGAATCGGGAGAAGAGTGACTTACTGGTTTAAGTGGACTCCTTTCTATCAGCCAAGCTACCAAGCAAGCGTCACCTATCTTTCCCTTTTGAATGGTTCCATTCCGGAGACCCGCTGGTCTAGCTACAGGTAATCTCCCCGTATATTATAAGCTAAAAGAAGATAGTGATTTTCATGCCTATACCCTGTCCAAGAACCCTCTACACGATGCCCGTCTCTCCTAATCTCGTCTATAAGAGTAGGTTCCTCCCCGCTATGCCACTGTATAGGCCACTCGAGTTAAATTGAGTGTTGAGTGGCCGCTCCTGCTTGCTATTAAAAAGTTTAACACCTCACCTGTTAGGAGTACTTGGTGAAGGCGTAATCACTGAGAGACTTCCCCTCTTTTTGTCATTATACCGGCTGGGACAAAGCCTCTCTTTTTCATTCCCGTCTTCTTCTACGTATGCCTATTCCCCCGATTCAGTAGTTTTCTTCACTGGGTCGGCTACTCCTTGATCAGGGCATACAACATATCGATCGGTTGGATTGGTTGGAGGAATTGAATCAAAAGTCACTTGTCGGTTTGAACCAGGGGCAAGGCCAATCCTTTATACATAAAGAGATTGAGCTCGTCAGTGATCTTTTCCATGAGATTGGGTCTTTCAAGAGCCATTTTCTTTTTTTTTCAATTCAAGGTGCTAACGATGAAGGGCGTCACTCATCAAGGTTGAACTCTTCTTCTCTGATCAGATTAAGGCAACTTCGCTCTCCTTACCGCCTGCCGCTTCTCGCCCTTACTTACTTCAGTTGGCGATCCAGATAGAAGAAATCGGCCCTGAGGAAAGAAGCTTCTCTTTCTTTGACTCAAAACCACAATCACGTACAACAGTGTCAGGTTACCGGCCCTGCGGCCCCATCTAGGGGCGCGACTGCGGGGCACATTGGGCCTGCTGTCTTCTTGTTCATGTGGCTTGGAATCATCACTTCTTCTCAAAAAGTAGAGCTTCCTCTTTGCTTCTCAGAAATCGTCTTCACTTCTCTTATGAAATATCATACCTGGCTATCTTTTTCTCTTAGGGGGATTAGTCAAAGGAGAGCAAGTACGAAAGGAACACGACTGATTGAATGAAGGAGAAAGAGAAGAGGGCGAAGGACACCTGCTTTTTCTCTCTTGCTCAAACCTTACTAATAAAAGCGTGAAGTTCTCTCTATACCTTCGCTCCTGTCTAACCAGCTTACTTTTCTTATTAGAAGTCATTACGCGTCTGAAGGAGTGCTTCACCCTCTGCCCGCTAATCTAATCCGTCTGCCCTTACTTTAACAAAAAGATTTGGGTACTATAGTTTGGAAACATCCCATAGTAAATAGCCTTCAAGAGGTAAAACCACCTAGTTACCTGTTAGTAAGAAAAGAGGAGTACTTTCCGCTTGGGCTTCCTTATCATAAGAGTTCCCCTCCTTCACAGTCGAGTAAGAAATTCCTCTCCGACCTAGAACAGTCCATTTACCAGGGATAACGAGAATAAATGATTCGACAGCCAGCATTGGCTCGGGAGTAATGGCGGCTTCAAGGGGCGGAGCCGATCTGGAACGATAGAAGGAAGGGGTTTATGATGAGCCGGGGGCTAAAGGCGTGCTCTTTCTCCTTCATTCCAGCTAGTGTTGGCGCTTAGGCCTATCCACCTCGTCACCGAGAAATGCACTCTAAGTCCGTAACCTTGCTACAGCCTCTTATTCTACTGTAGCCTCCGATCCATAGCTTGCTGAATCACAGCTTTCGTAGCAGGCTTCGTCCCTTTCCTTATCAGTCTTTTTCCTAAAAAAAAGTCCAAAGGTCTACGTATTTATTACCAGTCCTCCAATCAAGGTCGAGAAACCCTTTCGCACATTATCTACCCTGTCAATAGAAAGGCGGGTTCATCCACCTAACCCCAGCGATGTAAAAAGATCCATATCCATAAAGGATCCGTTGTGCAAAATACGAGCCTCGAAAGCTCAAAAAAGAATCTAGACTTTGATCCGCAGGTGGAGCTTTTTGGATAGAAAAGAATAAGGGTCTCTCCTTTCTGCGTGTACAAGAAAAAGTAAAGTCCCCCTGAGCTTTTTATACATCTCGTATCGGAACGATCACCTTGCTAGTGACGTAGGTCTGTCAGCTAGTCTTTCATTTCTCGCTCGCTCCTTCAGGACTCTATAAGCTTGGGAAGTAGAAAGCCACCACAGCATCTATCTTTTCCAACCGATTCGGGACCATAGACAGAGAAAGGCAGTCTCGCAGCATATGAAATGGATTGTTGGATTTCATGCCCGGGTGGATATTGCATCCAATGACGCTATTCCCAGGGTGCTTCACCGAGTGATGAACCAAGCCACCCGTCTTGACTTTTGACTGGTTGGTCGACCCTATTGACAGGCTTTCTCTTAGACGGTATCTACTTATTTATCTTTCTGTTGAAAGTAAGAAGTGCGGAATAGAAGTTTCAACCCTTCTTTTGATCAGGAAAACACTGACGCGATGAAACCCCAGTTCCTGAACTGTAATTATACCCTGCTACATTACGAGACGCAGGTACTGTAGGCACAGAGAAAGTAGTTGCATATAGCTAACAAAGCTCAGGATCAACAGACACTCTCCTTGCCAATTAGCTTCTGGAGATCGGGTTCTCACTACCAGTCCAAGTGGGAATTCTTCTAAGAAAAGCCCCTTCTCATTGTCTTTGTCTTGCTCCCCTAATGAGATGCTTTTCTCTTTTCTGATCTCTTTCCCGTTGCTTCCCTCAAAGCCGCTCAGATCCCTATCGAGAATCAATTCCATGATATGTTGCGTTCATTGAACTAGTGGAATCCACTCTCTATCGTCAGTAATGATGCCAAAGAGGTGAACCAGGTCGAATGTGATCTCTTGCTGAAGCTGAAGGAAGGGCTACACGGTACCCATAAAAAAAAGATTCCTTTTCTCCCCTCCGCCACTGTCTCTGCACTCTAGTTGCATTCCTTCATTATACGTATCAATGCCTTCCACTTCACAGGCTCGTCAAAGATCTGATCTCGCTGGGGTGGCCCTGAGGCTCATCTCCTGATCTGATAGTCGACGGGTCAGCCTTCTCAATCAATGTCGTAGTCTAAGATACGGGTCGAAAGAATCAATTGAGCTGCTCCTTGCCTCTCGAGTCTTCCCAGCTTCTTAGACTAGACCGCGGGCAGCAAAATGAAGATAAAATTCCCAAAAAAAAAGCTTAGGAATTCTTCTTATTATACTTTCTAGTTAATCCGATCAAGAGTAAAGGAATATCCTAGATAGACATATTAATATTTGAATAGGGCAAGAAGATGCTCTTTGGCTGTTGTGCTAGCATAAGCTGTTACAGACTCTGCTGCTATTGAATGCCCTGCTAGTCTGAGTGCTACTTCTGTAGCTGCAACGGAGCGCGTCGAAGGTGATGAAAAGGATCTCTTCGGTAAAGACCAGCTCCCTAGCTTCCTGAAAAGAGAGGATTCGGTGTCAAAGATTAGCATCCCATTCTCAACAACAAGATAAGTGAAAGCATTTGTTGCATCTATTAAGTCAAAGCTAAGAGAAAAGTCGGGTTGATACGAGACTTGAAGATAGAGGGCGAAGCTGAAGAAGAAAGAAGGGCTGCTCGGGATTACGTTGATTGACCTACAGCAGTTACACAGCCCCAACATGTCTTAGATAGCTGTAAGTGAAATAAGGCTACAAGGCTACTAAGTAGTAAGACGGAATGCGGCTAGCGATGAAAAGATCTTTGATTCACTATAGCTTCACTAACTATTAGCTTGACTCACTCACTCACTAACTAACTCACTAACGCACACCGGCTTCTTTAGGTGTTTGTTCACACCGGAACGAACGGAAGACTCACTAAACGAACTATGGGATTCCGTTCTACTCCCCCAGTACAACGCTTGTTCACAACGGCTTTCGCGCTAGTGCGCGTTGAGTCGTTCTTACGCGACACCTTATGACCCTCACCTGGAACCGGGGGGATGATATATTTATATAATCCGTGGGCACGAACGATATAACAAGAAGTGTATTACCATATATAGGTGCACGAGACCAAGTCGAACTATGGGATAACCTTCAAACTTAAAGGGAGTGAAGTGAAACGATAGTTTGAGTGTATTCTCCTTTCAGTCACTTCTATCCTTACACGAGACGCAGACTGCGATTTTCTTACTTTTTGACTGATCCGCCGGCCCGTACGGAACGTAAAGAGAATTAGAAAAATAGGGTCCTTGCTTACGATTTAGTAAGGCAGTGGGCTCCTTTCTTTTTCTTTCCTTTACTTTGACTTTCTTTTAGGAATTTTGAGTGTCGGTGGTTCGCCTTTAGTTGGAACTCCTAAGTTTACGGTACCGTAGGCTTTCACACATTAGATTGATTCTGCCAGAGTGAGATCACACTACCATTTTCAACAACCACATTTGATCCTACTTTCAAAGTAGAGCATTGAAATGTACCTGGAATGGAGAAAGGCGAAAATGCCACGTTCTATCAAACCAGAGTATTTCACTCCTGGAAGTCCAGCCCTTCCATAGACAGTACGTACTTCTTAGTTCGGATATGCAAGGATAAGGATTCGAACTGATGTACCAAAAACCGAGACCTCTTAGTTCGATACCATACATTATCGACCTTTGGTATGGACGTACGCTCCTAGTTCGGATGCTTCCTCTTGGTTCTCTAATAAAGGATCCTATTTTCTTCCCTCTTCCGAGCCTTCTCTTCCCTAGCCTTGAAAGGATTTGGAAAAGAAGCTATTTATTCGCCTAATACCAAGGTGTGGCGGATTTCTCCAGGCAAGTCAAGTTCTCTCTGGGAAAAACACATAAGTTCTTGAAAAGAGGTAGCAGATATCGAATTCAAAGAAGATCGGGAAGACTAAGCGGATAGGAATCCATCTGTTTCGGATAATGAACCAACCATTCACCGATGCCTTACCCCTTGCTACTCCCCATAAAGACCATGAAAGCGGGAGAAAAGGAAGTCGGGATCAATGTCCAGGTTCTAAACGAGTCAATAAGCTAAGAAAAGTGGGTCCTCTTTCAACCGAAACTTTGTTTACTGAAACCAGATTGGTTCATGATGGGGATATAGACGCTCCTAAAATATTGATGGACGCGGGTTTTTTTTTCGTTACATAGTTCTTGGTTGCTTGGGATTAGGTTGTACTGTCTGGTATACGTTGGAACCCCACTCAGTAGGTAATATACTCGATAGCTGTTTTTTTGCTCCTATGAACTTTTGAGATTTGGACTAGAAACCGCCGGTGTTTCGTATGATGAAGTTGATAGAAAAGAAAGACGTTTATCCGTCGTCCCTGTCCATTCTAATCTTTCATTAGAGGTATACCTTTCTCGTATTTACTAGAAGGTAATGAACGAAAGCTTCAGTCTGTATACTTAGGGATCATTATCTCTTTACTGGTCTTGTCACTAGCTTTCATAATAACCCTTTCTACTGAATACTATTTCGGATAGAAGGCTAGTAGAGTACCTTTTAAGTAGCCTTCTCAGGCGAGGCCCTGTCCAAGGGGAGGACAGATGTGGGTTAGAGGGATCTGTCCGCTCTATATAAATAAAATGATTTGAACCTTGTTGCCCAGAGAGAAAGAAAAGAGTTTATGAAAAGCCTTTCTCAAGCTCATCTCAGATTCATTAAGGAATCAGACATAGCCTGGTTCTCTTCATAACAGGCAACGGGGGGTTGGTGTGGCCATCGAACTTAGTTTCAATTTCAATGCTCGAGGGACTCGGCCTATAGTTTACCACTTCAATAATCGATTTTTATAGTTATAGTATAGCTAGTCTAGCACGAATTCTGCTCACGAGCGGAAAGAGAGATTCACATCATGGATTTCGCGAGAAAGCAGTCTGCGGACTCAGCATAAGCATAGATCAGGCCATAAACGAAAGTGTATGTGCACTAGCGGGTGCTGCGGAAAGCTAGAGATTCTCATTATAGCCATATCCCTTATGAAGGGTTCCATAGGGGCCTATACAAGTTTCCATGTTGAAAGAATCTCCGATGCGAGGAGGGATGAAGCACGATTCAGTCTTCACATGCTATTGAAAAGTGCCACCCCGCGAAGAAAGGGTTCCCAGGTCTATTTATTAGAGAACACTTTTCGAATTATTAGAGAGGATAACATATACTAAAGGCGAACCACCGATTCCTTTTTATTCTCTTCCATCATTCTTTCCCGTGCGGGTCTTACTCCTCAACTCTAACCCAAATAAGGGCGCTGGAGCTGGAACTTTGCATTCATATTAAATACAAGAGACTCCCCTTACGTGATAGGGCTCGATCGATATAGAACGATGCTTTCTCCGGATCCAAACCTCCAAATCAGAAAGGTCGTACGGTTTATCGCTATATACGAACTGATGAGATGATGTCCGAATTCAGCCATGGTGGCTCGACGAATGGGGTTACTCACTTCTTCACGTGCTTTGGTGATTCAATCGCTTGACCGAATCAATCTACCTGGGTGGAAGTCAGAGTAATCACGGGGAATGTGCGTTCGATGTTTACTACATCCCCGCTCACGCGACTCAATCAGCAGGCTAAGATGTTGGCTTGATCTATTCCTCACATATATATAGAATATTTAGAATAAAAGTGCTCCGCTCGAAACCTCACTATCGGAACAGGGAGGGTGAGAACATAGAAGACTTACTTAGATTAATTTCGAATCTTTTTCGGTGCAGCTCCGCTCCCGGGATGGATGCAAGGAGAATGGATAGCGATCAATAGATGCGAAGGGGAGGGCGGGGTATAGAATGAAACGTCATGGATGCTTGCATTAGCGGTGGAGGTGCTCTCAGCTACGGATCAGATGATTAATGTGCTTGTGCTTGTGAAACGCAACCTGGATTCGGACTGGTTCTTTTCTGCCATCTATGCTAGTCCGAATGTCCAGAAGCGGAAACGGCTATGGGAGCTAATAGGTGCAATATCCAACAATCACAATCTTCCCTGGCTGCTAGCAGGGCACTTTAACGAAATAACATCTGGGGATGAGAAGTCTGGAGGTGCTCACGGTGGTGGTTCAAGCATATAAGATTGAGGGAAGCTTGAGAGAATGCATTAACTTTTGTGAGTTGATTGACCTGGGATTCACAGGACCAAAGTGCACCTGGTCTAATTTGAGGGAGGGACGAAGCCTCATAAAAGAGAGAATAGACAAGGCTTACTGCAATGAAGAATGGATAAAATCCTTCCTGGAGGCCATTGTTAGACATCTACCACGCACGCGGTCTGACCACTGTGGTGGATTTATGTGGTAGTGATCCTCCTAACCCCCTGTTACGACCATTCCGATTTGAAGCTGCATGGATTTCTCACCATAATTTTGCTGCATTTGTGGAGAAAGAATGGCAACCAGGTGAGGCAATGATAATTGTTGTGGATTTTATGAATCAGTTCACGACATCCCCCCGCAATTGGAATCATGAGGTATTTTTCAATATATTTCGAAGAAAGAGACACTTACTAGCCAGGCTGCTTGGTGTCCAAAAGGCTCTTAGCACTAACCCGAACCCCTTCCTATTCAAACTAGAGAAGGAATTAATCAGTCAATACAATCAAACTCTCAAACAAGAAGAGCTTCTGTGGTTCCAAAAGTGTCGTGTGAGATGGCTCCAATGTGGGGACAGCAACACAACTTTCACACCTCTACCACGTAGAAGGAGAAACAAGGTTGAGGGCTTGGAGGATGTAAATGGCAACTGGGTTACAGAGCAAGATCAACTAAAGCTAATAGCTACTGACTACTTCAAAGAGCTATATTCCAGCGATGACAGGGAGGCTAGACCTTGGTCACACCCATCTGATTTTCCCCCTCTACTACCTGAAGATCAAGCTGCCTTTGCTAGAGGGGTAACAGGCTTCTAAATAAAAGATGCCCTTTTCTCCTTATTTGCTTATGTTTTTCTCCTCAAAACAATGATCCTGTGGCAGCCAATTACTCACTATAGCATAAAATTGGAAAACAATGACAACTTTTGGCAGGCTAGCACAATGTATCCATACATCAAGACCTCCAATGGAAGAACAATGTTTAGCTATCTTTCAGTAGTATAAGGAGTTCCATTAGCTAGTGAAAACAATAAGTCAATAGCTCTTTTCTTTAGGTAGAGGAAGAACGCTGGGGGAGTTCCCCCAAACCCCCTTAACTTAAGAAGTAAAGATCTAAATAACCTTTCGAAAAAACTTTCTTAAGCCCCTACTTTCAAAACCTGGAAAAAGACTTTGGCTACGATTCGATCTCGAAAGCCCAGACTTCATAAAAGGCGACTGACTCTTCCACTGCTACATGAACCATCCGCTCCTTTTCCGATTCTGCTTCTATATAAGTGAATAGATCTTTGTGATTCAATCGATTCGATTCTCGTTCTCACCCTCGAGTCAGGAGAGACCTTGAGAACAGTGAACAGTTCAAGCATCATCCTATTAAGAAGAAGGCTTTGTCTCTTCCGGCTAAACCGGAAAGAGAGAGCAGTCGTCACCTTCAAGCTCTAAGTCAAGAAGTAAAGCAGCAAAGACCGCTACTAATAAGATAGAAAAGAGCTACCATTTTCTCACCCTCGGTGAACTCCCTTTAAAGACAGAAGCGCATCCAACCCCGTTCTTTTGGCAGCAAGTCAGATTCCCTTCTACGAGGATATCCTGGAACGTGCCACTTACTTTTAGGAAAGTAGGTCTTTTTTGCTGCCTTTTACCTAATAAAAACAAGGAAGAGATGGGCCTTTAACTGGGAACTCCAAACAAAATCGATGATTCTTGGCTTTTTTCTAAAGAAATAGTTTTGTTTTTATCCTTTTTGGGCTAATTCTTGTGAAAGCAGCAAATCCTTCTCGTCGTATGGAAGCAGTTAGTTAAGGCCTACCATCCGATAGTTCTTTCGTTACGCCGACAAGCTAAAAGCTCTTCAAAGTTTTAGTTACCGCTCTGTGGGAATCTCATTTATTGATGCAGCCAATTCTTATTCTATTTTGAAAACAGCTGATTCTGGGAATTCATCGGTAGCTTTTACTTTTCTTTTACAACGGTTATTTCATTCACCGGATATTAACCGAAAGAAAGAGCTCCAGGAAATCCCTTCAACCATCAATAGAATCTTTGACGCCCGAGAAATCGGATTCAAGGGGATGGGACTTTATAGGTGGGGCTATTTCCATAGATGACCATTATCCGCCTATCACTCCTGCGCCTCTTGGCTTCCGGCATCAACCACCGGATGGCGAGGTTATTCTTACGAAGGAGAGGAGCGGGATAGTCCTAAGGTCAGTCGCAGAAGATCGATAGCTGGTGAATTCAATGAGAGATTCTTTAGCCAAAAGGCATTGCTCTTTACTTCCAACAATAGAAAGAGCGGGAAGCAATGCAAGGCAAGACTTCGAACTAGCCTTTGAAGGAGGAAAGTTTAGAAAGGAGATTGGACCTTAGTAGAAGGCTAGCGGGGAAGATGGAACTGACTTACTCGGAAAATGCTTACAACCTTCAAACCCATTCACTCACTCGAAGTCCCTTACTCTCAGTCTCAAACAAAGGATCTCGTCAGAGATGGACCTCACCACCCACGATAGCGAAATAGTCTTCCACCCCTTACCCTCTCTCTCTCCGAACCAACTGAAGGGAATAGCAGACATGGGGACATAGGTAATAGACCACTTTAGAACTTCGAAAGCAGCAAAGACCTGATCTACGACCACCCTCACTCTTATTTATTAAATTCAGTTGGAGATGAAAGTAGATAGCATTAGGCGGTGGAATCAAAGTCAAAGCTGAAACCTGCTCTTACGTTCAGTTCATTATAGAGGTGAACCAGATTCAATAGAAAGAGAGAGAGCTTTGAACGAATGGAAGGCGTAGCATTGGAACTGCTATGTAGCTACTTGCCTAGCGGTTTCTAGCTCGCTTAGCGGTTGAAGTCTTTAACTTGAATGAGTTAAATCGCTAATCGCGTTTCTTATTCTTAAATTTAAATTACTAAAAAGAATCCATAAAGCATCTCAAGAATTGCAACGAAAAATCCCGAGTTTTAGAAAGAAGAGTTTCAAGAATTCAAGTGTTTTATCAAGTTCAATATACGAACTTCTTTTCTAGGAAAGCAAGTCTTGGGATTCCTAACTCGACGCTTGAAACTGATTGACCGAGATGTGATGCTCGACTTGCTATGCCTCAAAGTAAGCCCCCACCGGGGCAGGATAGTAGTAGTAGTCACGTCAGCGAAGTGACAGGATGATATGGGCTGTCGGCAGGAAAGACTGAGAGTTCCATCCCTATCCTGGATGTATCAAACCAGTAGATCTTAAGCTAGCTAGGATTCTTATTCTCGAATGGGGAGAGCTACTCCCAGAAGACTGCTATTATCAAGATTTAGCGTAGATGCTGCTCTAATTCGATAGTTGCAACTCTTCACTTGAATAATAATTAGTTGAGTGCAGAAAGAGTTCAGCCGTTAGGCTAAGAGCCGAAGGCGAGCGCTTTCTTATTGCCCGTTTCTGCTTCTTATACCTCTCAACCAAGGTAGCTGAATGCTTATTTAGTCAAAGTGCTGACGGTTAAGGCACGAAGTCACTCATATAGCATATATGAGGTAGCTTCTTGCTTACTGTTTACTTGTGCTAATGGCTGACTTGGAAGCCAACCTGGAAAGCTATACCTAATTCGATTCGCCATATCTTACTTCTCAATTAATTGAGGGTGGGGTTACGCCAAGGTTAGCTAAGTCCAAATCCTCTTTCAATGCCTTTCCAGCGGAGCTATTAGCTTTCACTGGACTTCTCCCTTTCGTACATGCGTACGGGGAGCTGTGAGAACAAGGTATTCTCTGGCCATCTTTCACCAGGTATGCCCTGGATCCTTATAATAAATCGTACCTCTGCGCTATGCTATGAGTGACTGCGTACCTAGCATGCTTAATCCCCTCTCCTTTCAGTGATCTCATACCTCTTCGCTTAGCTCGAGTGATTTCATACCGTCAGCTTAGAAAGAGCTCAATCATTCCTCTGGTCGAGATACTGCGTAACCTATAGCTTCGCTTTTCAGTACAATCCTATTCTATTGCTAGTCTTATTCCTATCCCTATCCTATTCCCCATCCTAAAGCTTCAGCTGCTATCGCTCCTGAAATAGAGAATGGAATGAAATCAGGCAAAGGTAGCCACTCAAGTGATTTCATACCTGCGGGAGACTATCCCCTCTCCTTCTATCTAGTTCAAAAGTAAAGACTAAGTAAGGTACGGAGGTTACTTGTACCTCGACCATAGGGAGAGGTTTGTTAGCTAGTCATGAATCCAACGCTTGTTTAGTAAAGGTAAACTCTTCTATACCTCTTACAGAGAGTGAAGAAAAAGAGGTTGGAATATTCAGTCAACATCTTGCCCTAGGGACCTGTGAAGTAAGATATCGAATTCCAGATGTTCAGTAAGAAGAGGAGTACGGGTTAGGCTTTGCCCAAATAGCTTGCTAGGAAGTAGGAAGAGAATGTGAGCTCGACTGCTAACTGACAAGGAGAAGAAGTTAGACGATTCTCTCCCTGAACTCACTTCACTCCCTGTTAGGACGAGGGAGAGAATCGAGGTTTGAAACCATCCCTTTGGGTCTTTTGTCTTGGTGTTCCCGTCGCCTTACCACGTCCATTATCCTCTCTCTACGCAAACCCAGGGCAGAGTGGAACCTTCACTGCCTTTCCTCTGTCTTTCTACTTCCTCGGAAGTAGAGCATCTTCCGCTCCTGGCGATTCTGCTTACTCCAGCCAAGTTAGCTATTGGACTAAGACTTAGGGATGGCTCATTGATAGTAGCTTGTCGGAATGACAGTACAGGTACTTCGGCGAAAGGACAAGCACAGGATCTTCCATGCCTTACTATCAGATAATCATCTTTCCATGGTAATGGTACCGCGTGTCTATTGGTATACTGAAATGGAGCTGGTACTTTTTCAGTCACTCTTTCTGAGGAACATAAGAATAAATTGATGCCCTCTCTGGCTGTTCATAGTAACGAATCACCACAGGCTTTCATTCTATATGATCCTCCTCCCCAATCACATATACTTCTCTACTTCTGCTTGCAGTGAGAATATCACATGCTCTTAAACCTATCGAAGGAAGCGCGTACGCTAGAAAGACGTATAAGCAAGCCTTTCTTTATGATCGCTTTTTCATACCCGGTGGTGAATCAAAGCTCGTAGAGCGGGGAAGCATCTTCTTAGGACATCGTTAAGCTCTAACCGAGCTTAAGCGGCTTTCGATCTGCGTATTGGCTGGTACCCTCTACCTCATCCTTCTCTTTGGTCCATGAAAAGCATTTCCTACTTGAAGAATAAAGATAAGATGCACAGCCTATTGCTTATGCTTCCTTCCCTCTCTCTTGGCCGGCCTATTCTTGTCCAGTAACCATTCTTTCGTTAAGAGTTCCGCGCTTTCCCTCTTTGGTGGCATCGTATAGTAAGATGAAAACAGAACTTCTTCGAGGCCCCGTCGGCTAGGACAGAGAGGTTGTACGTATAGAGAAGGAAAGTCTATTTATCCCAGAGTCTCTAACCCAAGATTAATCTTTAAGAGGTTCTTCTTCTTTAGTAGCAGATTCGGATTCAGTATAAGAAGGAAAGTGTCAACCCTTTAGTACGAAAGTAGGCTATTCTTCCCGTTTCATAGAAAGGCTTGGCACTTCGTTATCTTTTTTAAGTCGGCCTGACTGGGGCTAAGTTCAAGCAAAGATCAGTCCTTTAAGTTGAAGCAAAATTAAGTGATCAATTAGAAGACCTTTTCCAATGAAACTTCTTTCCCAGGAAAATGTTAGAGAAATTCAATGTATTCGTGAACAACAGATAAGAGACATTTGAACCAGAGCTGAAAGCTTTCGCTTCGCTCGAGTGCCTTTTCACGGAAGCACTGAAGTTGAATCCCTCTCGCACTACAGAAAGGCGAGTTACTACGTACCTTCTTCCTTCCAGTTTGTGAATCCATTTGATGTACTCTTCTTGAGCTCCACAGGCTTTTTGTTTCTTTATTATGCTATTAAGTAGTCCTGTCGCCACTACGAACGACAAGAAGGCCGCTATCTATAGATAGAAGGAGATGAGACAGCTGAGAATCTTATGTAAAACCAAGAACGAGCAACCACTGTCATCGTCATTTCTAGTGCTTCTCTTCTTTTCTTCTTTCTCTTTGAGAGGGAAAGACTAGTTAAAGCTAGCGGAATGCTATAGAATCGTCCGTTGCAAACTAGCAGCGCTTCTCCAGATTCAACTCAGACTTCCGGGCTTGCTTGCCAAAAGCAAATTCACCTAAGGCTAACTTCGAAGGCAGTATTATATTAAAAGTCCACTTAAGTCCTGAATCTTCCCTTTCATGGAGCCTTGTGATATTGTCTCTTTTCTCCTTAAATGAAAGCCCATCGATAATTGGTTTCTAATTGTTATTTCTGTCAGGCTATGTTTTTCTAGTCAAGTCTTCCTATTTAATTTGTGTACTCATAAGGGAATAGCATTGACTATACATGTTTTAACGGAGTTTACTACACTAGACTGACCTATAGCCAAATGACATCCCTCTTCGAATTGAAAGAAAATTTAGGGGCATGGAGGAACAGACGCTAAGAAAAGGTCGCTCAAAAAGGGCTTATATTAATAACTAAGACTTCTAGGATTAACGAATTCCTTAGACTTGAATACGATTAGTTCAATACGGATCGTGGTTTAAGAGCTTGTATATATGAGAAGAGAAAGCGATAAAGATAGACGGAGACCCGGAAGAGCTCTCGACCAAGTAAAGGTCTTAATTCTCTATTCTAAAGGCTAGAGAAAGAAAGCAAGTCTTCGAGGGAAATGAGTCAAATTGCACTTGACTTCGATCATAAAGTGCTACCATGCTTTGAGCTTCAGGTTTTTTCCGAAGCTTCTTTAGCAGCCATCATTGAAAATGGATGGGAAAAGGGCTTTCATCCGGAGTCTAGGGGAGAAAGGGAACATCACTAGGAGAGCCGCAGAATGAACCGAGGAAAAACCTATAATGTACTGAAGGCTCGGGATCCGGGGAAGACCTAATAAATTTATGACAAGAGATCAGATCAACCAATTCTTCTTTCATTTCATCTTTTTTTAGAACATTGATTTAGAAAATAAGTCAAAGATTAAGAATAACCTTAATATTACTGCTCTATACTTCTCTATCTTGTGTTAGGTAGGTTACACTTGAAGTAATCCACTTTGAATTGCTAATAAAAGCTTAGACTTTGCTAAGTTACTGATAGCTGCAGTTCGACTCATTGAATCGTATTGTTACAATAATGCATCTTTCTAGCAAAACTCTCGATATCCTAAGTATATACAATTTATGAATGGGCATATAATAATATAGGACGTTATTAAGTCTTTGAACCCGAATGGATTCTACTTTTTCAACGAAATGGAGGAGGAATCTCACAGAGTCTTTATCTCTTGAATGCATTAGTAAGGGATACTAGCTAAGTCAAAATGAGAAGGGCAATATCAAGTATAGATGGTTAAAGGGGTATCCTATCCTAGTCAAACCCAATGGGTTAATGATAGAGTGGTCTTAGAGCTGCATACTATGACATGCATTTATTTTGACTTACTTGTCTTTTCTTTGCTTTGACAACTTAAGATATTCCAGGATCTAGTATTTGTGATATAAGAAAGATATAGATAGGAAGAAGCCCCTTGACAGACACTGACTCGCCCAGATCCATTGTATCCTACTTACTATCGACTCTATCATTGTAGAAGCTAGTGAATACAGGCATTTTAGGTAATCGATTCCCGAATGACCGACTCTTCCAGGTTAATACTTTTGACCATAGTTGTCTAACTCTATTAGGTGGGAATAAGCTGAGCCTACTCTCTCGATAGCCTTACCTTTACCCTTACCTACCCTTTCACCCGGATGTTTTTACTAGATTTTTCGAATAAGACGACACTTTCTAACTCTCAAAGAATCTTTGCATAATCAGAGTCCTTGCTACTATGAACCTTGGACTTATTCGATTGAGGCAGACGGGAATAGATAAATGTGCTGCTTGGCCTATCTATTGACTAAATAAGAGGGGATAAGGAGATATCTAATATATTCTTTCCGAACCGAGTAGATAAACACTTTCATTTCCATGCTATTGAAAATACTTTCTCTGAGACTTTATATGGACAACATAGGCTATAGGCTTAGGAAAAAGAAGTTCGTTGGGTTCGAGTAGAAAGAGCAACGAAAGAGTGAAGGAGAGTGGACCTCTTTTGAAGCAAGCAGAATCCATTGGTAATATTCAAACTATCTGACTAGAGTCAGAGGACTTTCCTTACTAGGAAACAGGATTATAGAAAACTGAATGATAAGCCTGCCAATTGTTTAATACCAGCGCTTTCCTTAGATATTCACATCTTACTTTTTATCTCTATTAGGCTCTATAGCCCTATCCAGGAACCTCTATCTTTATTTCTCGCATCCTTGACCTTTTTCAAAATCTAGTAGACTGGCTCATTCTTCTACCTAGAAAAAGTATATGACTTTCATGTTTTGGCATCCTAGAGGTTGTTGTTTTATTCCTTTCCATATCTCCCCTAAAAAAAGTCATAGAAAACTATGAATTCAAACGCCAAGAAAGTGAGGTCCAGGGTGGTGCTATATAGGTCAGTGGTGTCCTACCTAATGTTTTTATGAGTCGAGCAAAGTACAGATAGCGTATCTCGTTCTTAGTTCTGAGTGTTTCATTCCCCCCATTTGAAATAAGTGTGTTGAATAACATTCAAAACCGTCTGATTTCAAAGTAGTTAATCAAATAGCTATGGAGGCAGGTTGAATCCTGATCCTGGATTAGTGGATATAGAATAGACTTACTTATCTTAAGCATTTCTAGGAGCTTACAGACTAGTAAAGAAGTTTGGGCATGTGAATAGATGCTCTTAGCCTATGTTTTCAAAGTATACCTTACTTGGTAGCACTCTATATGATGTCCCAAAAAGAAATAGAGAGAAAGCTATTACCTTAATAGTTCGAATAGGTAAGCTTAACTTTAGTATAGGATTTCGATAGAAACCTATTAGAATTCCTAGAATTTTGCTAAACTTCTTCTATACATTATATAACTCAATATGCAATCTCAGAACCACGAATAGGTCTTGGAGGAATCGTCCATGTGCTCAATTTTGCATACATCGACTTCTCCATAGAGAAAGAAATGCTCAACCTCAATAGTTCCCCGTCAAGCTGCTATGATGCGTATTTACTTCATACCAATATCTATTAGCAGTTCTTTCACAGGTTAGAAATAGCTTAAGCTAGCTACTCAACTCACTTTCCTTCTTATGGGATAGGGCGAACAAGTAATTAGGTTTTCATGTTCAGAATCCTCCTTGGAGCCATGGATAGGAGAGTGGACTTAGGAAAGGTGCAGCATTATAGCATAGAAAGATTTTTATGAGGTTGATAAGATCTTGCGATCACCAGTGAAAATGCTGAGAGGGGCTAACTTCACAGAGTCTCTTGCCATAGGTTTTCTCTTCTTGCTTATACTGTAGTCACCTTGTCTACTGACTAGAAAAGTGATAGTTAACTTGCTTTCTTATACCTTTTCCAGATAGATCAAAAAGAGTCATAATTACTTTGGTTTTCACTGAAGTCATACCACTATGGATCCTGGAAAAGAGAATGGTATCCAATTTGCTATGGGGTACATGGCTTTAGATTTCCACCAACTAAGGTATTGGTTACAGATAGGAAGGGTTAATAGAAGAGAATCAAGATTAAGATAAATACATCCGGTACAAAATGAAAATATTTCAAAGTGTAGCAATAAGGATTACAGCTTGCCTGTAAAAAAGTATACATAGAATCCCTTCCTCGTTGCAGAAAGCTCTGGTCAATTTTCTACCTGACATTAGTATAATTCGATAAATCACTCCTGTGTACAGGACTAGGACTCTACCTTCTACCTAGAGCTGGCATTGAAACCAGTCAACCTATTTTCCGACATGATGTTCACATAAGCAATATTCTTTCTCGTGAGAAGACATGAACAAATCTAACTCAAGGCAGTAGATAGAGAAGCGAATAATAGTTTATTCGATCAGTCTACTTGAACCATGAGTAAAGGTGTCCACCGAAGGATATTTTCAATAACTACGTCCAGGATGTCTAGGGCTAGTCGTCAATAGAACCCGGATTCACCAGAAGATAGAAGCCTCAGGGCCCATATGGAGAAGTCCAGTGCTTAAATCCTCTTTACTCTAAGTGCTTTCTTATCTAGAGACTTGGATCAGATATCCTAGCCCCATCCTCCTATCTATCCTGCTTAATTCATTAACGAATTGTTTCTAAACAATAGCCTGCCTGAGCTTCGATAATAAATCCCTAAGAATTCTCTTAAGGCAGGATCCTCTCCTGTGGTGTATTGAGACTCCTTTCTCTTTCCACTTATGGAAAGAAAGAATGAGGATTTTCATGAGCCCGCTAGTGTGATAGAAGGAGTTGAAGAATCATATTAACTAATGTCAAAGAAGATAGGCATCAAACTCGGGTTACAAAGAAATCCACTTTTTGACTCTCTCTTTCTTTAAGAGCTTAAAAAACTTCAGGATTGGACTGACTTCTTAAGGGTGGAAAGAATGGCAATAGGTAGGCAAGCCCAGTGATAAGTCTTCCATTCGTTATGAGTCCATGATAGATTCTAACTTCATCTTGGCTGAACCAGGGTTAAGGTGTGGCTTCAAGTGTCAATGAGTGATCGAACCTAGTGAAAGAATAGGTTTACGAATCATGTCTTAACAATACAGATTGTCTTATAGGGTGCTAATGCCTTGGACTACTGGGAATGTATTAAAGGTGTCATATGACGGATAAGTGAGGATAGGAATAGCTTTCAGAATAGGCTTGGAAGCCAGTGGAATAGACTCTCTCGATTTAATACCCAAGACTTGCTTATCCTATGGGCTATCTCTCTTAGACCTACATTCTATCGCCATGATTCTGGTTTTCTCTATCAAATCTTTTATATCGTCTACTCTGTCCAGAAAACAGAGAGAATGGAAGTAGGGAATTTTGAGTCCAAGACCTTTGTGAACACTCCACGTAGGATTCTTATTTTTCCTTTGCCCTTATAAGAACGAAAGTCGTCAATCTGGTCTACTCTCAATATCATTAGAGGACCGACCACTGGATTCCCTAAATCCCCACATTCTGTAACTTTCCTACTTTCTGGAGACACTCATTGTTGACCCAAACTTTATGAAACCCATTTTCTTCCTTTGCAATACTTCTGCTTCTTAGGGATTTACTTTATTCCCTAAGCCAAGAGATTGATGCAGACTAGCCTATACCTACTTATTTCTCTAGTTCCTAATTCTATCCTTGAGTTCATAAGTTTAAGTGCTAGCTGAGTCCCCTAACCAAATGGAATAGGTTATTAAGGAAAGGGATGATTAGAGAAAGATGATAACCCTTTTACTCAAGAAGCTTAACTTTGATCTAGATTCGAATTTTTACCCCTTTTGGAAAAGTAGGTAAGCAGAAAAAACCTTCTTTTTGAATGAGTCCTGTCTCCCCAATAAAGATTTTCTTTTGGCTGTCTTCAAGGAATCTGTTGAGACCTTTCCCAAAAAGCTTGCCAAAGATCCATACCGAGGAACCTTTGTAATTAGAACCCCGGAGGACCCGTCATTCACACTTTATATCCCTGGCTTTACTAAAGTTCACTTCCATCTATCATCCCATATGTATATCGTAAATATATCTTAGGTCTACCTAAGGAACTCCAAAAAGCTAACTATTTCGTTGTTCAGTTTGATAGGACTATCTTCGGATGGAGGCTGAACTAGGTATTCGCGAGTGACCATAAATCTCGTCATCTTTATCATTTACAAATGAAAGGGATTATAGTCTTTTAAGGTCCTTTGCCCTCTGCAAAAGAATTCACTATTCTAGAATATAGAAATACTTGAACTTCGAGGGAGTCTACTTTGAAGCTTGAAGAGAATTAAGCTCTATTTTCTTTCTTTTTTTTTAGACCGAAATTCCCTAACACCTATCCGTAACACATCTTTTAGAAAATGAAAAAGAAATTGCTTATTAAAAAGCATCTTCTATGCGGCTCACGATGGACTCTCCTATCGTCTGTGGTCGAGAATGCAATTCATTTCTTATTTTTGAATTTGATCTTAACGATGCACTCATTTACTAATTATGCACTTTCCGTAATAAAGTACCGTAACCTCTATATTTATCGCGGTGGAGGTACAAGATAGTGTAAGCTCACTACGACAGGAAACCCCATGTTACGCTCCGTGATCCCACAGAATATTTGAACAATCCTTCCATTCGCGATCGAATAGTTATGCATGCGATAGCGGATATTCTTTATTTCAAATAAAAAAGAATAATAAGGGCATCTTCCTTCCTTATTCAAATGGCTATGGGCATCGAGGAGATATTTCATTTCTGGAACTTCGCTCTCGGCCTCGGAATATCTTCTCGAATTTGATGTCGTCACCTCTTAAAGATCGGCTTTCTTTCCGCAATTCGCGCTGACATTGGCGAATATGAGGATCCAACTCATTCCTTTTGCTATTAGACTCCGTCACTCCTTTCTAAAAACCAAATCAAGATGGAAAGGACGCTTCCAACCCAAGCGCCTCTACTTACTACTCCAATCGATCGGAAAGGTAGCAGTCAATTTTCGGGTTTTCAAATGTGGAAATAAGTTTGAACTTTACCATAATAAATTCAATGAGTAGATCTATATGTTTCTAGAAATTCTCTAAGAGGGTAACTTAGACTAGACTTAGGCTGGGAAGACTGATACTCGACACGAAGAGTTTCAAATTCAAAAAGAAAATGATTCGCGAAGTACTTATTTGGTTAGTTGGACTCCTTTTGGAAACTCAAGTCTAAGACTTGAAAGCCCGCTTTTTTCTTAGACGATCGTAGAATAGAAAAGGTCTTCCTTCTTTCCTCTTATATTCTATATATTATATATTCCTGTTCATGAGTGAGAATTCTGTACAAAGTTTTGACTCACTATCTTCAGAATAGTCTGTTCAGTGAGAGTTAGGAAGATTCTTTAACTAACTGCTTCTAGTAGAAGTCTGATTTTGAATTCCCTTCTTAATTTATTAGTCAATCGTATTTTATGGAAAGGCTGAGTAGGAATTACTTTGACTCTAACGAACGATCTATAGGATTGGTGATTAGGATTGAGACTCATTGATACGATTGTTTGCGCGAGTCCGCTCCCCTTTTCTTCCCGAAGGCATTTAAGATTTGAAAGCGGACATAATAAAGAAATCTACCCCACGAATAGAAGAAGTCAAATCCCAGTTTCAAACGGTCTAAAGAACTCCTCGAGTCGAGAACTTACTGCACATGAGGAAGGGAGGGTATATCGAATGCTCTCTGGTAGGAAGGGAAATCGGGGGAATTCTTAGTCTAACTCATGGGAGTTCAATGAAAGCAAGAGAGAGGAGTAAGACGACCCAAGAAAATCGTCTTGTTGAGCCGTCAGGTGCTTTAGAGAGAAAAAAGGAAGCTGTTGGCAGTCCTAGGAATCCCTTTTTGAATAAGACCAAGGAAATATTCATACGATTCTCTTTTTGCTGCACTTAATGAAGTCAGGAGAGATATTTGGCTTTCGATTTTCGGACTCCTTTCCTTGCCTGGGGCAATGCCATATCAGCAGCTTCATCTCCATTTCTTTGAAAAAGAAAAAATTAGAAGACCTTTTCTAAGTGCAAGTTAGCATATTTCATAGAAACCCGCCCTTGAGCCCACATATAGAAATGCTATAGTTTCCTTTCTCTATCTATCCAAATATATATGACTATTTATCAAATAGTTCACTTGGATAGGACAAGCAAGCAGATAATAATATACCGGGTGAAAGAGTACCTAATAAGAGAAAGATAAGTCGAAAACTGGTAAAGAGTCTTTCTCAAGTCTTTATGTATCCATTATATAGTAATAAGTCAAAGGAATAAATGAAATGGATTCGATAGGAATTCCATTATACCTTGTTCTATATGTACCAAGCTTCACTTAGTTTCCATGTGCTAATGAAAGGTCTGTTTTCGTTTTCATCTGGTCCCGTGTAAGTCTTAGTCTTTTTTATTAGCTACTATTCCTAGGCCCACTTTCTATGTTCTATGAAAGTATCTACCTTGCTGGCTTAACTGATTACCGTTGGTATTACTGGCTCGTCTGGAACTAGCTGTGGATAAAGTCAGAATAGCTGAAAAATCGAAAATACAAATAACTTATCTAACTCTTTGTTATTATTTGCTAAAAAGGTCTTTGGCCCAATAAATCTCTATACTTTTGCAATGGGCTCCCAAAAGCCATTAAACCGCTCTCTTTCAACCCGATTTGAACTGAACCTCGTTCTAGTGAGATTTTATCCCATTCTAAATTCCTCTTCAGATCTTTGGTATAATTTTTTTTACTGTCTCTATAGCTAGAATCGAATAGCTGGGCTACCATTGGTTATATAAGGAGAATAAGAGAACCCCGGAACAAATTAGACCTTACTTAGGCCTTCGATTCCTTTGATGTCCAGTCTGAAGTCAGTCAAGTCATGGAATTGGCAAAAGCCTTCACCAACCCTCTTACTCAATTTAGTCTTCCTTCCTCAACAATCAAAGAAGCATTTACCGGGAATCGGCCTCATCTGAATTCAGTAATTCGTATAATTAAATTCTTTCTTAAAACCTGAACTAGGTTGGGTGAAAATTCTATTTAGTTTACTTACTAATGTAAGGCTTAGTAGCGGTTTATTCGATTTGATTTTTCATATAGGTGAAATAGTCTTTTGTGGGGGGTGCATCTCCTACCTTAGAATAATAAATTGATGATAGTTTTTAGCTAAGTGCTTTCATTGAAGAGGCAAGCTTGGCTTTAAATTCGCAGTTCCGGTTAATCCAAAAGGAAACTTCCTAAGCTAGTTTATTATTCTACCGAGTCGAATTTTCAATCTTGTCGCAAAAATTGGATAAAAGGCCAAATAGCCTAAGATTATCTCATAAGCTGGAAAGAGTGCATTAAGCCATAGTGACATCGAGGATTGGATTGGTTAGACAATAAGAATCAAAAGATCTAGTTTTTGTATGGAGATGATGCCCAACAAGGGCATGCAAGCAAATGTACTTGATTGTATAGGGGCTTTCAAACTCAAACTAGAAAGTCACACCAATTCACGCCACTTAATTCTTCCACGCGGATGAGTGGATTGTGCTCTATAAGCCCAACTTTCCTTTTTCTTTTAGGAAGGAAAATAGCAGCCGTCAAGACAGCGGAGAATCACTACTCTAATTCTAGTATTAAGTATGAGTCTAGTCTAGAAAGGATTCAACTAAATAAAGGGGCGAAGTGGGTACAAAAGTCAGAAGGGAAGTCCCAGGAAAGCCTCCGTTTGGTAGGTAAAGCGGTATGGGACAAGCGATCGGCCTTTGATTGAACAGGTGGTGTTGGTGAGTCTGCCCATTTTTCTTTAGTGAGGAAAGCCAGTGAATGAAATCCGTTGAATAAAGAAGTCTTTATTTATTGCTCAAGCAGCTAGCGGACCTCCTTAATTTAGCAAGCATGTCAGCACGCCCCCTAAACTATGTAGTTGGCTTCCCGGTAGTTTGCGGGATTAACCGCTATTGGAATCGGTCTATCTAAATTTCATTGCCTATCTCCAGATGTCTGTATTCTTTGAGTCCCTTTCTCATAGTGCCCCTCCCGGGCATTGATTGAGAGGGAATAGACTTCCCCACTGAACTTTGAAGGCAGAAATCTCCTTTCCAAACAAAAGTAAATCAACGAAGCCTTAAAGTCCCGGAACTCCCCCACCCTTTCGCCCGTCTCTAGCTCGGGGATTTATTCTTTGCTTTCTTCAAATCTTTTCACTTTCTCTCCCTTTGCTTTTGACCATGCTTGGCTCCTCCTCCTCTGGTTGTGCTCCCCACTACTTACAACTTGTTGTATACACAATAGCAGAAATGGAAAATGCCTTGATAAACTTCATGGTGATAAAAAGATTGGATCTAGCTCAGCTGCTGGATAGGTTACTCAACTGAAAGATGAAAGATCGGAATAACATAACGAAGTATGACTCCGCTAGTCGAGAGAAAGTGTACCAGCGTAGTACTATATTGATTTTCAATAGTTGGAAGTCAGCTGCACACAGCATCTAAGAACGAAAAGGACCAGGAAAAGCTACAACTCTTTTCTTTTTGCTTCATAAGCATTTTGAAGACAAGGTAAAAGATGGCTTGCTCAATAGAAAATTTCATAAGTTCAAAAAAGATTTGACTTCTTAAAAGAGTCTTTGTTATCTGATAAAGATTTTCTAGCACTGCAAAACATTCTTTTATGTGGTAAATTTCAATTATCTCTGCCACTTTTTGTCTTAAAACATAAATAAGATCGGGTATATAATAGACAAAGGAGAATCTTTGAACCTGCGGACATATTCGTTTTAATCGGAATATATTCGTTTTAGTCAGAATGGGGTGTACGCAATTGAGGGTAAAACAATGAAAAAAGAAATTCTTGGAATATGCTCTATTTATAGAAAAGTTATAGATATACTATACCATTTTACAACTATCTACAAGAGATTTTTACATGAAATGAAATAAGAAAGAAAATTCTTTTTTACATTGATTCGTCGGACCAAACGTAGAGATCAATGCTACTCATTCTGATCTCAGCTGCTTTGTCTCTTTCTCTTGTACATCCCATATACAAAGACTGGAGAAAGGAACATCACCAATATTCTTCAAGCTCTTCCTCGCCGGTTACTTCTATCTTGCTTTCAGGTGTAGAGGGAAAAGAGAGTCTTCAGCAGCAAGCATGAGTGAACAGAGACTGCTATTACCATGTCCCTAGCCTGGTTCCTTCTTTGTTGCCTTTATCTCCGCTTCTGTCAGCATGGAGGAAGTTTTTCACTCCCGTTGAGAAAGAACAAGAAGAAAGTGCATGCTTCGATACAGATTTCGATTTCAAGATTCGATTAGTTTGAAGTCGAGACCCCCTACATGAGTAAAAAACATAAGGTAAGAGGTAGCAAGCCGGTAAGAGTCGGGAGCTCTGGTATTCCAGTCTCTCCTCTAGTACTCTGTCTTTCATTCTTTCTTCTGGATGGGCAGGTCTTGGTATAGCAAGGAATCTCAAGTCAACCTGATATAGCTACTGTGGGATCTCTCTATCCTGTCCGTTTTTTTTTCCAGTCAAAGCGGATACCAGTCCCAAGTAGCTGATCTGCCAGGCAGGATTTCACAGGCACAAGGCAACCCGGCATGTTGGCTAGGTTTATCTGGGATCCCAGATCGCTTGAAGCTTTCTCATCTTTTTACGTCTTTGTCTTTCAAAGAGGTGATTATCCGATCGGGCAATAGTCAATAGTCTACGAATCGTTGGTTTAGTGGCCGGGCTTAAGCAGGTGAAGAAAGCTGATTCATTAATTCTCACATTGGAAAAAAAGGTGCTCAACAACAGAGTTGACTCTCTGTAATGTGTTAATAAAATGAAAGCCAAAACTTTGAAAGGTCCACTTAGCCCAACCAAGATCAGCCAATGCCAATTAGGAAAGCAGCTCTGATCTACCCGCTAGAAATTACACCAATCCGTGACGCGGATAGCTTACTGTTATATTCCAGCAAGGACAGATTGAAAGGATTGAATGTAGTAATTCATCTCTAGTATAGTTCAGAGGAAGCCTCCGATTTAGCTACATCAGTGGAATTTTTATTGACTTTCTTTCAATTTTTTCCTGCTGATGGTGAAATTGAAAAGGGCTTTCCTTGGAACTTCCCGTAGTTCTATAAAAGTCAGCCTTTAAGCTTCTTTTTCACTATTATTAATTATTAGTAACGAGCTTATTCACGTAAACCTTAAATGGAATGCTGACTCTTATAGCTATTGGAAAATCATCTTCGAATGGTTAAAGGTTTGTACCTCCTGGTAATAAAACGAAATCGCGGTGGGCAAAGACGAAAGGCTGCTAGTTAGATCTCTGCCTGCAGATATAGGTCTTGGTACCGGATTAAAGAGAAGAAGAGTCAGTGACGCAGTCTTTCCTGACGAAAATAGGTATCTTAGCCTTTCATATTGATTCCCCTGTTTCTCTATATACCGCGGGTCTTCCATATCTATCTCTGATAGCTGCGTTGGGAAAGCTCTTGCTTTGCTTGTGATCCAGTAGGACTGCTCTGATCGATCAGTTTAAGGCTTTGATTTTGATGGAAATGTGCACATTCCTTTACTCTTGGTGCTAACGGTACTCGAATGAGAGTAACTTAATTATTGGTACTGGTATGAGATTTCAGATAATTATTATAGCTGTCTACCACAGTCACAGTCTATCTCGACCGGGATACTCGATTTGTTGAATGAGGCTCAAGCCATAACAATTCTTCCTGGGAAAAGAAAGGTGAAGTTCGAACCTTTAGAGTGAACCTAAAGTCAAGGTGGTTTTGGTTGGGTTGATGAAGTAAGGGGGATCCACCGAGATTTTTTAGGAACGAAGAACTTCGCCCCATACCTAATCGGGGGTGACACCGTGCCAAGCCAAACTTAGCGAAGGAAAAAACAACCTTCTTACTATTCAATAGGGCTAGTGCAAATCGGAAAAGAGAAAGTCTTTTATGTCCCCGCTCGAAAGGGACCAAGCAAGCCTATTGTTGCATACTGCAATTTCTTTCTTATCGTGAGAGATCATTTGAACCTTATTTATAGTCAAGCCCCGCTGGCCTGGCACTGAAATGATATACTTCTGACTTTTGCTAGATCTATGCTATATAAAACTAATTACTTACTATACTTACTTATAGTAGCGAGACTGCGGAACAGCAGGGCAGGGATATTCTCTATCGCAGGCGAGGCGAAGTTTTTTTTTGGACCTGGGACCGGCTTTTTTTTGCCTTGTGGTTGTTATCGGTGCTGCCCCGCTCATACTAAATTAAGTATATGTTCCGTCTATCTACGGGCAAGTTCATGAATTCATGACAATCGGTCTATTATCTACCTACCATCGTAAGGCAAATGTGCTCGCTTTTAGGCTTCGAATTCCGGATCGAGTAGTTGATTGAGCGACTCTCGGGGCTGCTAAAGCAGAGACTGCTTTTCGTGGTTAAGTCAGGTTAAGTAAAGGATCTAAAGTGAAGGATCTGCTCTCGACCAATCGGCATGGGTTGTAGTGAGCAATGAATGTGGAATGTGATTCGAGTTTCAGTTTGGGAGTTTCCAGACTAAACAATAGATTATTTCTAAATAATCAAATTCGTTTTTTTCCTTGTTTTGCACGTGCATGAGCGAAAGCAAGTTAGAAAACGGAACTATTACTCTTCTCAATCGGGTTAATCGGGTGTATTACTAATGAAGGGAAAACTGTCCCGAGAGAGTGAAGTCTAAGAAGGGCTTTCTCGTAGATAGGCTAGTACTCATTTTCGTTTTTGGGTCATTCTCTGCCCGGAATGAATGCCTTTTTTCTCGTTAGTGAATAACGAGTGAAATAATAGAATAATAGAAAACTGTGCGCTTATGCGTGAGAATTTCCTCAAAGCAGAAGGGCCTGGACTTATTATGGACTTTTTTCTGATATTGATGCTATTGCGATTCTGATTCTGGTGCTTAATGAGATGACTCTTATGCTTATGTAATGGGGTTATGTGATCTTTCGTTGGTCTTTTTCTGTGCCTTCTCGACCGTTGCAAGACCTGCTCTTTCTCTCTCTGCTTTTCATTTCGATTCTGCTGAATATAAGCGCTTTTATTGTCGGCTTTTTCTTTAAGAGCTCGTTTCCAATCCTATATTAAACCGTAGGCGTGGACGGATTTGAATTGATGGGTAGACTTGGTAAACGTAACTTGACTTAGTATCTTAAACCGGGTTTCGAACGAAAACGAAAAGACCCGGCCTTCGATAGAGAAAGAGCACTTTCAGTTCTCTATTGCATAGACTGGTAGGCAAGTCAATTAAGACATAACAAAAAAGAAAACGAAGCAGTAGCTACCTGAAGAAAGAGGAGAGCACCTTACTAAAGGGAAAAAGCCACACATCAACTTCCTTTCTTTCCCTGGTCCTTCCTTCCTTTGACCATCCTGAGCTGGGCCAAACCTGTACCGACGACTTCAGGACATTAAAAAAGCCTTGTAGGTAAAGATTCTTTTATACAAAGTGAGATTGAGGTCTTTGCAAAAAGAAGAAAGAATATACATGAAAAAAGACAATACTTTGTCGCAATTACTTGGTGGGCCTTCTTATAAAGAAGGCATAACGGCATCGGCCTTATCCCATTCTTTAATGAATCCCTGCGGTACTTGATGACATTTATTCCCTTTCAATTTCTATCCAACGGATTTAGCCAGCAAGAGAAGCATTTGTTTTCGGATTGGCTTGAGAAAATTCTTTTTTGACTATAGAGATGACTTTACCCCATCTTCCATCTTCGGTAACCTGAAGAGGTTACATTTACTTTTCAGAAAGTAAGCCCGAAAGATCTATACTTGCTATAAGTCGAGCTTGAAATAGAGAGTCCAATGCAATGGATTAAGTCTCGCTCGCTTAGACAGGAGCGATATACGCAGGTCTTGTCTTCTTCTCTTTTCACCTTTCGTACTAATCCTGCCAAAGGTGTGATGGGTTCGGGTGGAAACTTCCCCCTGACATAAGTTTTCTCTTAACCCAGTTCAGTGGCTAAAAGAACTTTCTTTTTATTTCCCGAACCAGAATAGAGACCTTATGAAAGCCCTAGCCTAGGGGTTGGTTCGATCTCAACTTACTTTGCGGGAAGACTGCTTGAAGAAGACTTTCCCGATGGAACTGCTTTCTTTATTGTGTGTGTAAGTACAGCTTTTTTTTTTCACCCCCTTTGCTTGCTTTCTATCATAGAATGTCAGGTGTATAGCATATGGCGGCTATACAGACAGTTCAATCAATAGCGTATCTAATCTTAATCTCAGTCAGGGCTTTTAATGTTCCCAATCCCTATTTTTCCAATAGAAGGAATTTTTATGACAAGAAACTTCAGATTCAGTCTTCTTGAATTTCCATTTCTATTGTCGTTTAGTACGAGATCGCTTACTACTAGTACGTCATTGTCTTTCTTACCTCTTCTCTATTAGAAAGCCCCTATAGTGACGTCCGGTCCCCTTCTTGAGTATCGGTCTTTGTTGCGGAGCGGAGGTCGAAAGGAGCTTTGGGAAAGTCCCCAACTGGTCTTGACCGACCAACTGCCGAAATGCCCTTGCTTGGGTCATATCTTCGGGGCTAAAGTCGTTTGACAAGTTTTTCTTAGGCCACCTTTCTTAGGCTTAGGCGGGTACTAGGCAACGGCCTGTCTTATTCTACTTTCATAAAATGTAGAGCAGCGAATCGACTCGCTATGTCCCCATTCCTTTTTATCGATTCTATGGCCGACCTTATTGAATCAAAAGTCTCATAGGTGGATTCACGGGGACGAGATAGGAAAGCATCAAGCAAGAAAAAGCTGGTTCTCCTAAGCTATTTTAGGGCTACGGCTTTCGCGGGAAATCAAGGCGCGAATCCTGTTTAATCTTAGATCCATTCCGGTCTTTCGCAGCCTTGGTATAGTCGTCAATCAGTTGGATTACCTTTCAATTCAAAATTATTATATTCGAAAATCTATATGGATATATGAAAATATTAAAGGGTGAAGGGCTTCGACCTCTTTGAAGCATAAAGTAAAGTATTACAATCTATCTTCGAATCACTATTTTAGTAGGGTCGCCTAGCAATATTCATCTTCCTAAAAGAAACTGCATATCAAAAACTTGCCATTCTTCTTTATTACCGGGACGATATTGGAAAACCACTTTATTCCATACCTGGCTAGATAGTTAGACAGAAGCCAAAAAATCTTTGTCAATATTTTGTCAATAAGATGAAGATGAGGAGCAAAAAAGAACCACTCTACTGCTTTTAGATGAGATGGGATTGATGTTGGCCCACAGTTGATCTTCGCCCAAGGAAGGTCTATTCCACCCTAGTAAACAGAATATCAAGTGCTTTTTCTGGTCTTTACCCTTTCGCCCTTCTCTTAGGCCCAGGTATATTATTAGTGAAGCAGTCCCAGTTCTGGCTATTTTCTGAGTCTGCTGACTTGGCTTCTTCCATTGAGGATGTGGAGATCGTTCCTAAATGAATGAAATCATTGAACCTTCGCCCGCAAAGTCTTATAGACAAAGTAAGCCCATGCTTTACAGTTATATGAAAGAATCATGTTCTTGAAAAGAATTTACCTGACTTTTTTCATCCAGATTGGCTCTGTGCTCATTATTGCCTACGAGCATCAGGTCCGCTTTCCATATCTTCTTCGTAGGTTGAAGCCAGAGCGAGCACTCTAAATGAATAGCCGCCGTGTACGTGTTCAAAAGTCCTTTTTTAGAAAAGGAGCTCTTGGTTGCGCTCGACATTCCACTAGACCAAAACTTTTTCCTTCTGCTTACGCCAACATCTTCTTCTCGCCTCCTGAGCATTCTTCTATTGGAGAGTTAGGGCGTAAACGCGGGGAAAATTCCAGCGAACAAATCGAATTACATTACGAAAGAAAGGTACGGATTATCACCGATAAGAATCTGTAGCAGTGGTCTTTTCTAAAGTAACAGCAGTCGTAAAGCCAGATCCGGAAAGGTAGCTTGCTTCATTCATGACGTAGCATTTAGCAATCGCCACTTCGGGGCAGCATTCTCTTGCTTCCCCTGCTTTTGTATGTCCCTAGCTTGACCACTTCCTGTGTTCTTTCTATTCGTTCTATAATAAAGAACTTCTCTTTCGCCAAAGGTTAACTGGGGGTCCTATCCCACTTCGACATTCATTGGCAACGAACTGCTTCTTACGGGAAAGACTAAAAGAAGATAAAAAAAAAAGGGCTGGTGTTCTTTATTTTGACTTCAGCTTCGACAATTTCTGGTTATACGGTTTAAGCCGATTCTCCACACAAGCGTATTAGGGAAATGTAAGTCAAGACTTTACAAACAATATTTTTCTGTAAGAGAAAGACCGAAAGGAATGGAATAAAAGGTATGCACCTTTAGGCTTAGTCCTATAATAATACGTAACCGTGTTCTCCGCCCCGCGGGGACTTCAATACCATTATCTCAACGCTTCTTTTCTCTCGCTTGTTCTTTTCTTCAAAATCCTTTTTTTTAGTGCCACGGAATCAATCTTCTAACTGAAAACGTTTCCAATCCCGACCCGCGGAAGCTATTCTTGCTGCGGAGTCCATTACTAATACTAAAGTGAGTACGATCTCTTTTAATCCTTAGCATAAACCGAAGCGTCGAATCTTTCTTTTGATCTGGAGTTGCCAGTGTGAATCCCCCCTCCTTCCTCTCTTTCATGCACCAGACTTCCCCTTCCTTCCCATTTCTCTATTAACGTTTTTGGAGGAAAAAGAAAAAATCATACTTTGAGTAGGATAAGTAAAGGATAAGGTGTAGGACGTTTAGCTTCCTTTCCCATCTGATAAGTGCTTTGCGCCGAAGACTCGCTTTAATCCTTTCCAGAATAAAAAGACCAGGAAATGGCCAGAACTGGGACTGCTTCACTAAATTTCGGAGGCAAATCAAAATGTAATATTATTACTCGTTTCGCTCATCTTTCTATTTGTTTAGCAAGAAAGTTCGGGTTGTCCGCAAATTGATTTTCAATCGATCACACTTCTTCTATTGAAGATTCTTTATCTGGAACTGGATCACATTTTTTTACCGGTCGGTCAGTTATGGAGAACTCTGCCGGGTAGAAGCCCGAATATCCTATTTAGTTAGCATTTTCTAAGTGTGAACTAAAGAATTCATTATTTAGGTTGATGTGTTCAAATCAGCAACTGCTAGCGAACAAAAAACAAACTGCTTTCTTGGATCGCTACCGTTACCGCCTCTTTTATCTATTGGCTCTGATTGCAGAGCTTGTGCCAGCGCATACAGCTTTCGGTTGGTTTCTTCTCAACTTCTCAAAAAGGAGCAACTCACTCATGTTCCAACACCCACTGATGGCATCATCCCCTAAGACCAGAAAGAAAACCAAGATGGGTGTGGGTGACAAGTTTCAAGAAGACAGGTAGGTTATAAGACGGAACACTTTTGATATCGGCTTTTTTCTCGTTCTCTACTAGTTATGTCTTAGATGCTTGCTAAGGCTTTTTATGAACGAAGTAAGACGGGTATAATCCGTCTATTGGCCCTATTAGATTATTAGATACAGTGAGTTTATCCCACTAGGCAATGCAATCTGAGCTTTGGCATCTCTCGTGATTGGATTTTTGAATTCCTGCTTTCATGCCCCATTGGAGAGAACTTAGTGAGATCAAAGCTCAGCAGGAGAATCGAGAAGCTTGACTTACACAGAATTTGTTGAAAAGCGAGGGAGGTGGCAACAAGCTGCCTTCAGCATTGGTAATCTTTCGTCAGGTGTATACATATATAGGATATAGGACATTCTTTTGAGTACCCCAAACCCAAAAAGCTTCATTCATTAGATGAATGAACCATCTTTATTATATTCTTGAAGACAGAAGTCTTATCTATTTCTATTAGAGACTTCACCTTTTGTAAAAAGACCGATTTACTGAGTGACTCATAGATAGATTGTGATACCTAGCTTTCAAGTCAAAGGACCTTTATCAGCAGATTAATCCAAAGGCCTAATCTCTTACTATTCCAGTCTCTTCTCTGCTTCTTCCTCCTTCTCTCTCCTTTAGTCCGGGATAGATGGATTGAACTAAATAGAATCTCATTTAATCACCTGAAACTAGTGTGTGAACAGATCAGCTTTAAGCAATCAACCTAATGAGGAAAAGAAAGAGCCTTAGTTGGCAAAATAGACCCCGGTTCTAGTACAGAACCATACTCTTAATGAACCTACGGAGTCAGTCCCAAAGGTCTCATTATCTGTCTCGGTAGAAGTCAGTAGAGCAAGGAGGCAGATTTGACTAAAGAAAATCTATCCGGAAAGAAGCACCGGATTTAGTTAGGTTTGATTGCTCCCTCTACTGATAAGCAACGGATCCGGATTTAGCTAGCGAAAGCCGGGATTGATTGCAGGAGTTTTTCTTGCTTCTTTGAATTCGTTAAGAAGAAGGTTTGGTAAAGATTGAACTTCACTGATAAGCTTAGGAATTCAGTACTGAATTCAGATGAAAGCAAGGGAACAAGCACTAGCGTCAAAGCCTATAGCTAAGGAGCTAAGACCGTAGGGAGAGGAATGCACTTTAGAGCCCTACTCTAATTCTAATAAAGGCCTGTGTTCTGTGAAAGAATCTCATTAGTACCGATGAGACGCTGATTTCACTTCGGATGGTCTGGTAAGAATGTTCTATCTCATCCTGTGTTTAGGCGGCTTACCGATAGGCTTGAGGCTTGAAGCTTCCGTCTCTCTGCTTAGTTTTCCTCTTGTTTATTGGCTTTTGTTCGTTGGGCTTAAAATAGGCTTTCATCCGGCTTTAAGGATTCCGGAATCCAAATCAAAGTCCCTTTCTGCTCTGTCGACTCTTCACTCTCCGGATTAAGAAGAGGATTATGGTTTGCTCTCTTGAGGATAGTCTTTATTCTACTGCTTAGCTCTACTGGCTACGGGGGAAGGAAGGCTCCCCCCCAGAGGTCTCCTTGCTTGCATCCTCTGTCTTCTATCTTTTCAAGCTTGAATCGGCCCACCCAATAAAGAAACTGAAAAGGGACTTGACTCAAAGCTCTCGAATGTGAAGTGCAGATCTATATCGAATAGATAGATAGAGTTAGTGCATTCCGCCTGCTAAACCAATACCACCGATATCCATACCAAAAGGAGTAAGCATAAGGTTGGTTAAGTTGGGAAAAACTACTGTGGGGAAGGGCTTAGGCGCGAGAAGGGAAGTGGAGAAAAGGAGGGCGGGTTCCACAGTGGAGTGGGAAAGCTTATTGCTACTATGTTTATGCCTCGGGGATAGTATCTGGTAGGGATTGCAGCCGGAGCTCATAAATCTCAGTCAAGTCGTAAGCCGATGCCACAGGATGTCAGAGTATCGCCGAGGGAATCGCACCTAACTAGCGTACGAGGAGATTAGAGAAAACAAAATGAAATGCATACTTGAGAACTGCCTTATAAAGAAAAAAGAAATCATACAAGCAGATAGGAAAGAGGCTAAGGAATAAGATAGAAAAATCTATAAGGCAGTTAAAACCATTGGAAGGATTGTAGGAGGAATGGTCTTGGCAATGTTATTAGCTAACGCGACGGCTCAAGGGAGTCTCAGTTTATAGCTCGGTGTAGACCATTGGCAGAGGGAGAGTGGTAGCAAATGAAGCCAATGGTGGAAAGGAGGGGAGAGCACAATTCACCATACGCGGGTTCGAGTCCAGCTCGTGACGAGGACTTGGTCATATAGATGGGCAGGCCCGATATGGCTAGAAAAGAAAGAGAAAGCAAAGCAGCGCGGTAAAGCATGACGCATCAATCACCTCCTATAGCTTAGCTTTTCTATAATATATAATAAAGATTGCATCTAAAAACGACAAATAGGCGAGCCCGAACTGTGGCAGATTGATTCATAATTTATCTTGTGACTGTGCTCTTAATGTCCAAAAAGGCTAAAGTGGACAAAAGGGAAGAAAGACAGCTTATTGACATCTATCCCCTGGCTAGTTAAAGCCTGATTTAGTGTAGTTAGCCACTAAGAAAAAATGGTAAGCCTATCGAAGTCTAGTCTGGCAGAAAGAGTCATAGCCTTGTCTTTACCATAATTTAGAGTATCAAAATTATTATTAATAATTTAATTATAACCAACAATGGGATGGGACACACCATGGTAATGGAGTCTGTCGTCCTACTTCTTTTTGTATATAATAGCATTTCGTTGAAAGATATCTTGTCTGTTCACGGTAGTCCTATGCATAGTCAGTACGATAGCCCCAATCATGGCGACTAATAAAATAAGACTAGAAAGCAAAAACCAGGCAGAATAGTATGTCTAAATTCAGTTTCCTAATGTTTCCAAATTCGTCCAACTTCCTATTGAATCAACATAAACTCTATGTTGAAAAGAAAGATTTTTGTTGTGATTTGATATTGATGTCAAGACCTCACTCTAATATTCTTGAACAACCAAGGCACAGCTTGAAAAGCAAAGGCTAGAATAGCATATAGAAATAGGCTGGATTGCCTTCAAGGCATCAATTGGCACTATAAGTCGGACTCCACAGCAAGAGGAAAGGAAGCAGTCCCAAGCGCGTTTACGCCGCTTCAGTAGGAAACCAAAAGAGAAAGTGCCACAGCTTAAGATTCATGTGCATAGGCTTAGAGCCAATAGTTGCCCCTGGCTTCCTAAAATGTCATTGCAATTGCAGATGATCTTCTCTTCTCGGGCAGTGAATCAATATCCCGAATATCGGATAAAAAAAAACAACGAATGAAAAACAGGCAAAAAGACAAGGTTTTTCCTTGCTTTCATCGAAATCCCCGATTTTCGTTAGTCGTTCTTTGAGATACATTTTCTTTGCCTGCTGATTTTCATCCCCGTTTTCGTTCTTTTGCGCAGGGGCCTTGGGCTTTTCCTGTCCAGCGACTTGTATCGCCATTAATTCTTTCTTTTTCGTTTTCTAAGACTCGCCTTTTCTGATCGTAGACCACCCTATCCCCTTTCGGTCGAGCTATTTTCTAACCTTAACTTTCACTTTAGCCGTCAAAAGAACCTGGAAGAGCCAACCAAACAGGAACGTAGTCAGTTTTAGGAGCGAGATTGTATGCTCGCCTTTTGACTAAAACCGGCTGCTTCGCTTTAAAGGAATATAGCGAGAAAGCCTAATTAGTATATTACGTATACTAAATACTTCAATGAGTTAGGAGAAAATGACACTAAAGAAATGGAAATAAAGAGTATATAATTCGCTCTGTCATATACCAAGGGTAGGTAAGAAAGATCTTAACTTTACTGACCCGTTATAGGGTAAGCCGAGTCATTTGTTTGACCTTCCTTCCTTTTCACTCTGTAACCTTCTGGAATGAAAGACGAAAGCTTGAACGAATCAACTAAATAAATAACGAAGACTCGTCCAATAAGAGAAGAAAGCGTTTTCTCGGGATTTTTCGTTGCAATCACTTTAACTTGACTAAGCGAGTTTCAGAAAGAATTCATATATGATATTTACATTTCATAATTCATACAAGGAAAGACTTTCATTCTTGAAACTATTATTTAAGATAATATTGAATATTTACAGTGGAAGAATTAATCTATTTACAGTGTGAGAATTAAATCACTTGAAGCAAGCAAGTAAGGTTACTCTTGAAATCGCTAATCGCTAGGCAAGGAGTTAAAGACTTCAATCGCTACTAGCAGTTACGATGGACGAGTTAAAAGATATAAGGAATTATTCTCTTTTACTTATCTCATTTAATATCATAAATCAACCAAAATTCCCGCGTCAGAGTTGTTTTTCAATCAATGTTTAAGGAGATAATGGGACCAATTTGAATATTTATAATTTGGTGGTCAAAAAAGTCATAAAGATTGCTGAGGAATACGGAGAGGATATTATTCAAGGTGTTTTCATTCGAATACATCTTATTGATGTTAAATCAAAAGATGCCCCTTATCTCAGAAATGAGGAGAGATAAAAAGGGCCTGTAGAGAGGAATAGTGTAGAGAGAGTAGTGGGTGTACTGGCTTGGGGTAGGAAAGAAAGGACAGAGCTGTCGAGTGAGGATTGGCTGAGGTTACGAAGTAGCTCGACCAACGGGAGAGGGGTAAGGGATGTACCTGGGTACAAATCAGCCAATAAAAAAAAGACAAGTAGAAGCCAGTTCAAGTGAAAGAGGAGTAAGCAGGGTACGACGAAGCCCTAGGCCTAAGGGGGAGTACGTAAACAAGTACAGATCACATGGTTTTGTACTGATCCGCTTTCGAGCTGTCGAGTGACGATTGACTGAGCGTGCTTTGTCGTGGTGGAGTACTCTCTGACGGATTCGCTCTATTATTGCCTCCTATTCTTGAGGGAGTGATCGGGATTAAGCCGCGTGGCGATACCCGCGAAAAAAAAGGACTATTCGCTCTTTTTGGTGGTTCGTACTCAACGGGGAGAATCTTTCAGCGCACAAAAATAGAGTAGATGTGGTTCCATATTCATGAAAAGCCAGGGTTGAACCATCTTACTTACGGAACTAAGACTACCTTTATAACTAATAAGAAGAAAGAGTTAAGGGCTGGAAAGGCCTATAAATAGAAGCTTGTTTCAGCTCTATTTGGCAAAGCAAAGGGAGATATGGAGCCAGCTCGCGCTGCAATACTTTCTCAAATTGATCAAGCAATTCAAGCTGTAGAGAACGCGAAGCAGGCGCAGCAGCGAATCCTGGCTGCCTTCTTGGAGCACGTGCCTGCTGCCGATCCGCAGATCGTGGAAAAAAGGATACAAGATATCCGGGATACCATTCATTCTTTAGAAGAACAAAGGGAGGCCCTCCTCCGAGAGCAACAATTTCATATTGTCAATGCGGCCTCCAGCATCCGCGGGGGACAAGGAGACTAAAAGAGTCCTCTTTTAGAAGGTTGAAATAAGTTAAAGTAGACGCAAAGTAGTGTGTTTTAATTTATGGTGTTCTGTGTCTTTTTTTAGTGGGGATCTACTCCGGTGCTTACTGGAGATAGACTCCTATCTATGCTAACTAGCTTTGTTTGGTTTTCTTTGTTATGTTTGCATGTATGGTATGGTAAAACCCCCTAGTGTAAAATGTTGTCTACTTAATTTAATGTTAATATAAATAAAGACTTTTTCGTAAAAATGTGCTTCAAATTCATGTGAAAGTTGACATAAGGTGTAAGCGTCGTGTACTACTGGAGATGTGCTTATTATTATTAAGCCTTTCCAGCTCTGAAGCTTCCTTCTTCCTTTCATCTGCGCTTTACGCTTAAGAAAGTGAGTTTTAAGAGTTCGAAAGACAAAGTTACATTTGATATTCAGTAATTAACGACTTCAAAGAAGGCCTATTGTTCCCGTATGTTAGCACCTTCTTCACCTGGCATGCTCTACTCCATCCCATATACCCTCTGTCTCCATCTTCAGGAGAGCTATTGCTGTACGTTGAGTCCCCCCGCACATACTTCGCCATAAGGCCAACACTCTCTCCCAAATGCTATTTGCACCAGAAGACGAGACGAAAGGAGCGAGGCTGAGCGTTATAAGGCGGCTAAGGCAATCAATTAATCTCTTTATGAAATAGATCTCCCTTTGTCTGGCTTAGCTTTTAACTGGAGATGAAATAGGATATGCTTTAATAGCCCTGGCTCTTACTTAGACTACACTTGCTGCTTACTTTTTAGTAGTTTATAGGCACCTATCAACAACCTGACGCGTTGCTGCTTACTTTTTAGTAGTTTACCAGGTAAAGGAAGAAAAGAAAGACAGGATACGGAATGCTCGCTTCTTCAAGCAATCCATAATGCTTTCCTTCCCCTTACTCGTTACAGGAGCGAAGAGGATAGCAACAGCCCTTAGCTCGTAGCTCTTAGTAGCTCAAACAACCTATCTTACTAATAATAGGGTCGTTGTAAAGGCTCTTGATGTTTTAAATGAAAAAAAATTTCCACTACTTAATTCCCGGCTTCCCTATCATCCTAATCATCTCTTTCAATTTCGTAGATAGTTGAAACGATAGCCTTGCTCACTCACTTTCTTTTGAAGTTCGAAAAGAGCTAATTCGAATCTCGATCTCTGGAATAGAAACCAAGACCCTTGAAATCACCTGTTGAGAAAAAAAAAAGGCCCTCGAAAGACTTTACGACTTTGATGAATTGAGGATCAATTAACAATACTTTTATTCAATTAATTCCGAAGCTCTTTCAAGTCCTCTGGGCACAAAGGAACTACACACTACCTTTGTATCTCTTTAGTTCGAAGTCTTTTCTGCTCTTAATAGAGAGCGCAGTTCCAGCAGAATCCTAATTAGACTATTGCTCGTACCTAATCACTGCTTAAACCCAATTTATTCAATTCTATTGGTTTAAGGAAGGAAACTGGCTTAAGCCCGACTACAGAGCCTATATAGATATAGATAGGGATATACCTGTGAACCAAAGCGCGGATTTCTTCTTTCCTAGTGAGTCATATTCCACTTTGTCTGCTATTCCAGTCTTTCCCTTTTCTTGTCGGCATAAGGACTGCCTACGGTTAGCTCTTAAACTCCTGGCTCTGACAATCTCAAAAGAGGAAGGACTCGCAAGCAGCAGTAACTCCAGGACACTTGCTGGGAATGCACTGTGCGAGCGTGTCGATACGGCTACTGGGGAAAGTCATAGCGGTATGCCAGGCTGTCGAAGGCTGTTTGCCTGGTTTCCGGTTCAAGGCGGATAGCAGTTAGCGTAGCGAGTAAATGCTAGGTTGGAGTGGCAGTTACAATTTGTGCCTTTGATCGAGTTGTAGTTCTAAGGGTTGATAACCAATGGGATGCATCAAAGGGCTAGTCTGTCTCGGCTGTCTTCGAAATACGTGCAAGAAAGCAATCCCGGACCTTTTATCTATCCTATCATCTCATGCATTGGGTCATCGTTCCCGGGATCATACGAAAAGTTTTATCTTTTTCGGCAGACCAAGGAGCGAAGCAGCTCGACCGATAGGGAGAGGATTGAATATGCTCGACTGTAAAGGAGAGGGAGAGGAACGAATTGACTCTGTCTTCGTCTTCTTCCTTTTCCTCTTTCAAGTAGGTTGAACTCTTTCTAAGGCAAAAGGTGAGAGCAGACAGATCTTCTTTTTAACTTAACATAAAGCTAGGAATGCTTATCTGACTCTCGGGCTTTATTGCCCATTTTCAGTTGATGATTTCCAAGCATTGCGCTTAGGAAAAGAAGGTTTTTCTCAATCCATCTTCACTATCTTCCCTTCAAGCAAGGCTGACTTCATTGAATGCTTCAAAGCAGAGTTGAATTACGCCCTTCCCTTTAGGCTAACTGAACTCCCTTTCTCGAGGGGGAGAAGAAAGATATAACTGACAGCCAAAGCGTAATGCTTCTTTCATACTGGGATTTCTCCTGCGAATAAGGAATGAGATGAGAGCAAGTACCAATCCAATCAATCTATTCTCTTTCCCAACCCCGAGTCTATTTGGAGTCATAGTTCGATCCACAACCACAAGCCAAGCTGACTTAGAAGCACAGCTGAATGCGCACTTTTTTCCTGGCTTATTGAATTGAATACTGTGAAAAGCACAGGTACAGTTGAACAAAGCTATTCAAGGCTTTCCCTCTCGGATTTAGTGCACACTGACTTCCTGATAGTGAGATTCCTATAGTCAAGTCTAAGGAATGAGATGAGGGAAAAAAGGAGAGTCTATGCCACCCCGGCTTCACACTGACCGTACTTCCGGCAAACATAACTAGTTCTCGAGTAAGATTGGTTTGAAGCGGCAGGATATTCGCTTTCTTAGCTAAGGCTGATTGAATTTCTAACTGAACTGAACTAGTCGAATTCCATTATTCTTACCCTGCTGGGACTGGGATCACTTCAACTCCCTTTGTTACTCTATCTATTGAATCTTTCCCATCGCTAAATGCGTCCTTACTGACAGACTTTCATTCATTGTTTACTGCTTACTGAGCTTACTTCATGCTTTTCCTGCCTTCGAGTTCCGATCCTGAACTCGAACTCCCATCCAAAGACTAGCTATTAGGCTTAGAATACATTATAATACAGAGATTCTCTTTCCCAAAGTGGAATGCCAAATGACTATATAAATAGAAAAAATAAGTGCCACAGCAAAGCCTGGCTGACTCTGACTTTATTGAATGCTTCAAAGCAGAGTTGAACAGACTCTCTCTGTATGAACTCGATTCCGACTTGACTGACTGAGAGAGGGATCCCCTTAAAGGGCTATTCACATCAGTCCTGAATCGAGGAAGTTACCATGCAACTAGTCTAGCTATCCCTTAGAGTAACCCTCGGCTCGGACCAGATAGGAAAGCATTGAGCTAGGATCACTTCACTATCTTACTCTATTCACCCGAGGATAAATTCACTGGCTTGCTTGCTTACTTGCTTGGTGCACACTGACTTGACTGACTGAAGACCGGAATGGACCAATGCTCAAGAAGGTAGACAAAAAGGCAAACTATAGAAAAAGCCAAGCTGACTGAATGAAATGCCGCAGCTGACTCTGACTCCGGTTCGGTACCTACTCCATATCTGAAGATTGACCACAGCGTAATGCCTTACCGCTTTACACCTTCCTTTCTCTTCTGCCGCTTGGATCTCTGGGATATACCGCTCAAGAAGTGATCGCGTTGAGGACAACATGACCAAGGCTGAGTAGACCACCCGAACAATATCCAGAGCAGGAGAGGATATACTGGCTAAGGTTGACAAAGACAGCCTCACCAACATATCTGACCTCTCCGAACGTTGTCTTATTACCTTACGGTGAGTTGGAGGGATGATCCTCGGTAACCCAGTCCTAGTGAGGGAAATGGGAACAGACAACTCACTTGGGGCGGAAGGCTTATCTTTTGCATAATATTATACCCGCTGACTTGGAAGTAGCCTTTGCTCGTGTTCCCGCTGGCTGGCCAAAATCGAAGTCGTTTCCTAGCCTCGAAGGCTATGGAAGAGGTGGCTGGCCTTCCTTCGGGTGTGGTTTTGAGGCCAGAGAGCAGATGCATTGGCAAAAGTACGTGTAAAAGCTGAAACTGCTTATCCGGGTGCGGCTTTCTAGCCATCAGGATAGAAAAGTAGATCGTTCAATAACCTTTTTTGGTATTCCGTCACTACAAGAAATCCTGCCTTTCGTTCACTTACAAAACAGAGGAGAAGAGCGAGGGGATATAGAGTCTAAAAAAAAAAAAAGAATAAGCAAGTTCTCGAAGAAAGCTGCCAAGCGAGAAAAAGCTTATTCTTAAAGAAAAAGAGGACGAAACGCTTGCGCGCTAGCGCGCAAAGCCTTAATGAAGACGAATTCTTTCGAGCTGTAGCTTGCTCCGTGAGTAAAAGAGATTGGTTCTCGTAAGAGAGGAAAGTCAGAAGCATCAGTCGAAGCTCTATGATCAAATAGATGACGAAACGCATTCTGGGCGCAAATCATTGGTATTGGATATATCGTTAGGTTGTGCTGAGTCAAATGGATCATTATATGCTATAACAAAGATTTTGATTCTATACCTCGCCGTCGTTACTTTTCTTTTGCTGGGAGGTAGGACCAAAAAACACTTTCGTACTAAACCCTTTCGACGAAAAAGCAATAGGTGCTGAGGCCCATACTTGAATGAATTATTGTGGCTTAAATCGTTTTTGCATAAATTTCAAGTTTTGGTTGAAGAAGCCATATATTGTGATAATCGGGCCGCTTCTCATATTGCCAGCAATCCAGTCTTTCATGAGCTGACCATAGACATTAAGGCGGACTTCCATTTTCTTCGTAATCAGACGAAATAGGACATCCGCGGGTGCTGCCCTGGTTATAGCAGTTAGAGCTTAGAGAAAGCAGTAATTGGCTTTCAAAAAGATTCGTCACCCCATCCCCATTGTGGACGAACATCGCGCTTATGAGCTCGCCTCTGAACCATATTCCAGGGTCCCGGGATTGAAGTTACCGGATTCTTTCCCTCCTGAGGCCTCTCTTCGAGTTTCAGGGTGACAGTTACAGTATATGGAGATAGACCTCCATTCAAAATCTTCGATGGAGGGCGCTAAGGCCGGACATTATCCTTATAACCATATTATCTACCGCAGTTCAAGCGCTTTTTCAGATTTTTTTTTCTCGAACTCGCTCACAAAGGCGGGACCAAAACTGACGATCAGTCAACCTCTATGCTCAAGGGAGGAAAATATCTGCCCCTATATGCACCAGCCGTGCTCGAATCCACCCGTTTCCACAGAAGATTCTCAATGTCATCCAAAATCTCATGGAAAATCAATAGGCATATCATGGAACCTGACCTATGCAATAGTATTTGTTATTTTGTACCGTGGAGTCCTGACCGGAGTGCCGTTCACTCGACTTCTCCTGGCGAAATTGTTCCCTTCACCAAGTCATCGCCATCAACCAGGACGGTTTCAGACTTGTTCATGGCATATTGGATAGTTTAGGGTGCTCAATTCAAAAAAGAGAAATGTTTTAGCTTGCCGAGCTTCCATAACTGCTTAGGCTACATTTGAAAGAGCTTTGGTCTAAGCCCTCCATAAACTTTCTTTCCTGACATCGGTCTTCTTTCCGACGACGCACGGTTCGCTATAAAGCCTTTCACCCTTACTTAGAATAGAACGACGAGAAGTCACTCGCGGAGCTATTCCCAGGCGCTTTCTTTCCTTCGTCTCACTCAGGGAAATGAGACCTTACGGTCCAAGCAGGTAGACTCTTCTTTCTATTTTGACACGGATGTCTTTTTTCTACCTATTGGCTTGGGCTTAGTTTGTGCTTCACCCGCTCATTGGGTGATTGGACTGAAAAGTAGTAAAGAGCATAGATTTACCATCTTGAAAAAAATCGAAATATAGAAAAAAACTCTTTACATGCAACTTTTTTTTTCACTGCATGCGCGTATTTATCGAGAAAGATTTAGGAATTAGTCCGGAAAGGTTTGATTACCGACTTTAATGACTTACAGCAAGATTGCAGGAATAGGCTATTTACTCACATTCAGGTTGGGCCCTTTTAACTTTCTTTTTTCATTTTGTACTAAAAGTAGTGCTTTGGTTCTAGCTTTGTTCACAACAGATCAATGAACTTTGGCTGAAACAGCTGTTCTTGCTTTTGTTCATTTCTTTTATTCTTTGATGGGACCAACATCCGATGGTTTCGATCATTCGTGTTTCTAGCCAAATATCTTTTTCAATGTCTTTCAGGGTCCCTTTCAAGGCTTATTTCTATAAAGAATAAAAAAATTGAGGATAACAAGAATCTTTGCTCAACTTCTTCCTGCGGTGGGTGGCTCTCTTCCCTCTCTTCCTCTTACACGAAATAGAAGAGAATCTTCTGTCTAAGAGCCTTACAAAAAGACTTGGTCTTCACTCTTTCGTTCCTCGGCTGTGATCAACTATATTACTGGGATCCTATCCGCTCGTCTTCTTTCCTCCGCCTTTCTCTCATAATCTCTTTCATTCTCAAAACTTATGTCGCTCCATTTCCGCTGAAGCCATCGCTGTATCGGCTCGTAGGCTGACGGGAAGTCGGAATAGTCATCTTGGGGTTAGATGCTTTCAGCAGCTCCTAAATAAGAAGTGTTAAGAATAATGTAATAGTTTCAGTCATAATGGAAACCAAAGTCCGGAGGTTTAGTTCCTTCCTGGGCCTTTTTCCATCTTGTTCCACCTATAATCCCCTTTCGTCAGATCGAGTGAGGTACTGAATGCTACGATTACGATATTACCTTGCATCATAGAGCATCATATACAGAGATGAGCCAGACGAAATGACTTGGAGTTAATGAGCGTAAGAAGATCCAAGGTGTCTTTCTGAAATCTGAGTCAAGATTCAAGAAATCGATGTACCCCGATTCACTTCATAAAAAAGAAATGGAAGTCCTGGCGAACCAGTCACTGAATTAAAGAAAGTGGATTAGAGAAGACTGAGTCAAAAATTCCGATCAAGATCCTGCAAACTAGGTTAAGGAATAGAGGTAAGATAAAAAGATAGTAGACTAATCGTGCGAGGTTTGGAATACAACAATCGATAAACTTTCGTCAGTTAAGGTAGAAAAAAGAGGGAAATGCAATAGAAAAATTGAAGTCGGGTTGTGTTTATTCTTTTCTTCGGTCCATCTACTAAGCATAGCATTTCAGGTACCGAACTCTTCCCCAGCCTGGAAATTCATTGCTCTTGAAAGACCCAATCTCATGGAAAACCAATCACTGCCGGAAATAAGTTAAGGCAATATTCGAACAAAGACGAGAACGATTTAGATGATGAAGATCTGTACTATGGAGATAAAGATATCCTTTTTTTTGTTCTTTTACAGATTCTTTTTTATTATAGGTTGAAGTAAAGGAAGTTCCTGCGGGAGGAGAGCCGAGGCGCGTGGCTCGATGTCCAGTCAAATAAGGGAGAAAGGATGGGATTGACTGCTTGCTTTGAATAGATTAGGTATAACGAGAGGAAAGCCGGTTCAATGGTAGTTCTTTTAATCATAGTAGTTGGCGAGCGGTCTTCTTTTATTTAATTGTTTGGGGGGTGCGATTTCATTGCCTGGTGTTTTTAATTAAGATTCATGGATGCTGCAAAAAAAGATCGTAAGTAAAAAGTTCTCTTCAAAAGATTGATAAACTGACAGGCCCAATGTGCCCTTCAGTAGTGCCTCGGGGTCGAAGGGCCGGTCACCTCGGATCAGCGTAAGATCCGGACAATTTTGTTAACCCTGACATCTGTAAATGCCAACCGGAGTGAACCCGTAGAGAGTGGCCCAGTAATCTTCTCCATCAGGATGGCTACAGTGAGATAGAGTGGTGAAGCTGGGTTCTGAATGAAAACAGAGCAAGCAGGGGGGTACTGTGGATGTTTCAAAGTCCCTCGATAACGCACAATGCGCTTGGAGTAATGGGAAAAGAAGCAGGCTCCTAATAATGAATGAAGGGAGCTATAATAATACAGATATCGGGAGTTTTTTTCAGTGATTAAAAGACAGCGACTCCATGACTAGTTAATGGAAACTAAATGAAACTAACTAAATATATGTAACATGACAGAAGAGAGAGAGCACAGAAGTATTAGGTCCACCAGTGCACACAATTATTATGTTATTATCTCCTGCCCGTTTAACTACTCCTCTCCACGCTTCCATAGATGGCCACCTTTCTATTTGAAGGCTGAAAATAGAAAAAAAACGGGATCTCATAGTTAGAGTAAAGGTTAGACGAAACGTAGGTCTTTATGAAAGCAAAATGAAATTTCTTCGTCTTTAATCCAATGAACATTGTCACATGAAAGGTTCGTGGGTGGAGTAGAGAAAAGCATTCCCGGAAATAGAATGAAGGATGATATAGTTTCAATAGAAGAAACCGAAGCGTTCGCCCGAGAGAAGAGAAAGCAGAGGTAGGCTTAACAGCCTTCAGAATTAAGTCTTCCAAGCGAGAAAAAGCTTATTCTTAAAGAAAAAGAGGACGAAGCCAGAAAAAGCTTGCGCGCTAGCGCGTGGAGGCTTTCGAGCCGTAGCTTGCTTAGATAGCCCAAAGAATCTCATTCGTCTACAGTACTGGTAGCACTTTCAAGACGGATTTGTAGCCCTTCAATTACATCTCCCCTGCCCGCAGAAGCATGCATAGGAGTAGAACTGAATGGATTGGTCCTTTAGATTTCATCCATATTGGCCTTGATCTCTTAACTAGTAGCCTCAAAAGGGCATGGATGCCCCAAACTTACTTTCCTCTCGAATGTATTGATTTCGCCTCTTGGGCTTTCCCGGTCAACAGTAGTTTACTGGGGCTTTAACGTCAACAGTAATGGAACGGATCATGAAGATCTCCCATAAGGTGGGACTTTCCATTGTTTCAAGGTTGAGAGTATCCCACCTAGGTTAGTAGGCAGCGGAAGGGTGTACTCCGATCAGTGAGTTAAGGGTCGATCTTGTAAACGATAGAATAGCCAATACGGTTGGTCCTAAACGAAGTATTGTAGTTCTTGCAATAGCTTGACTTCAGCAGGAATAGGTCCAGAAACCTATCTTACAAGGGGAGGTATGATACCGTGGAAAGATGGTAAAAGAAAAAAAAGCATCAGCCTACATAAGCATATAAGGCCTATAAGCATGAGGTACCCTCGGACACGGGGGATAGCGGAAAGGCTAAATCTAAGGTTAGAGCAAGGATGAGACAACCAATGTTACCTTCCTATTACGCCTTAACGAGAAAAGGGCCATATAAACGTATCCACTGAAGGCAGAAAGAAAGATAAAGCATAGAACGATTGGCTCAATAATGAAAATGAAAACTCTTTTACACCTTTCTAACAGAAATGAGAAGCAAAGGCTCACACAGAATTTCTTTTATAGGATAATAGAGATTCTCCCCTCTTGTCTTAAGACGAAGCTTGGGCCTGATCGGCCTACTTCCCGGGCAGTGAGTTTATGTTAGTGTTCAGTAACTCAACCTAGTGCAGTTCGAGTTGACGTTCTTTACTTCACAGATGGGAACTGAATGGCGTGCATCCAGTAGGAATTGAACCTACGAATT